CTTGGCGATGCCCCACTAATATTACAGCTTTTATTTTTCAATAAAGTTATAATATTGGTCATAGAATTTATTTGTCAATATTTTTGGACTTTTAACTTGTCATCATTATAATTTAATAGTATTATAAAATAAAGAAAACAAAAGGGATTGTAGTTCAATTGGTTAGAGCACCGCCCTGTCACGGCGGAAGTTGCGGGTTCGAGTCCCGTCAGTCCCGACCTTTTTTACGCCTGTTTAGCTCAGTTGGTTAGAGCATCTGTCTCATACGCGGATTGCCGCTAGTTCGAATCTAGCAACAGGCATTTGCTTTTAAGATTAACAATTTTAACAAATCAAAGAGTATTTAAAGAAAAATCTATAATTAATTGTTTAAAAATTAGAGTTATTTACCTATAAAATAATCGCTGATTTAACATCAAACGTTTTCGATCTTACTTTGAATGTACCCACCAAAGCCTTGAACTATTTTCGCAATCAATAAGATATTTTTTTTCTACACTCTTTGGCTCTACGTTCGGTTCTTCTATATTTAATATCACTGCTTTGCAACAACATTTCAAAAATTGATATAAAACCTGTTCTATGCTTTTTAAACTTTTTGTACAGACTCATTTTATAAAAATGTGAAAAACTAAAAAGTTGATAATATTATTAATTTATATTTTTTTTATTCTCGAAAAATAATTTATTTTCAAAAGATGGGTGTTAGTATGCTGTACCTTAACATAGCGAGTTTGAGTTTACTAATAATCTAATGACATTTTTTATTTTTTATAATCTAAAACCAAAAACTTTTTTATAAACATAGCATAAACTTTAAAAAAAAATACAAGCTTATTTCAATAAGCTTGTATTTTTTTTTAAAGTTTAATAAATTCTTTTATAGCAAGAGCTTTTAACTTTCATTTCGTCGTAATGGTCTTGTAATTAATTCTAATAAATCTCTAGCATTTGAAAATCCATGAATTTGAGCAAATGTAAATTCCACCGACCATTTTGTACTAATACCTCTTGCTTCTAATGGGTTTGCATGGGCCATCCCAGTGATAACTAAATCAGGTTGAAGCTCGCGAATTCTGTGAATTTGATAATAATTATCAGGTTTTTCAACAATTCGAGGCATAAAAAGATCAAATTTTTGACAAATTTGTTCGAGCAATTCAAGTTCAGGTTTTTGAAAACGTTGATCCATGTAGGGTATACCAATTTCATAAACAATCATGCCACATCGAAGAAGAAACCGAGCTAAAGAAATTTCAAGTAAATTATCGCCCATAAAAAAAATAGATTTCGCTCGAATTAATTGTAAATAATCTTCGAGTTGAAGCCAAATTTGATTTTCTCGTTCTTCAAGTCCGTTGGGAATAATTCCAAGAAGTAAACAAATTTTCTCAATCCATGCACGTGTTCCATCTGGACCAATAGGAAACGGGGCATAAATTAATTCACATTTTCGTCTTCTTAACAAAGTGGTTGCAGTTCGACTTAAAAAAGGATTCACGCCACAAACATAGGTTTTGTCATTTAAAACAGGAAGATCAGAGTATCGTTGAGACGGTAACCACCCTGAAACGGAAACGCCTTGTTTTTTTAATTCCAAATTCAATTGATTGACAACAGTATTTGAAAGAGAACCAAATAATACTAAAGATGGGTGCGATTTAAGAGATTCCATTTCAGACACAAGCTCTGGGTACTGTTTTGGACAACGATCTACTAAAGATGCAAGAACAGTATCTTCTCCTTGAGTAAAAGCATACTCTAATCCATTAGCTCTTGCAACAAGAATGGGAATACCAATTTGAGATTCTAATTGTTGAGCAATCCCTTCTAAATCTGTTTTAATAATTTCAACAGTACAAGTTCCTATCCAGACAATAACGCTTGGATTTCGATCAGATTTAATTTGTAAACAAAGTCGTTTTAATTCGTTAAAAGCATCTAATTGTGCTGAAATATCTGCTTCTTCTAATTCAGCCATTGCATATCTTGGCTCTGCAAAAATCATAACTCCGAGAGCATTTTGTAAAAAATAGCCACACGTTTTTGTTCCAATAACCAAGAAAAAACTATCTTCAATTTTTTGATAAAGCCAAGAAACACAACTTATTGGACAAAACGTATGATAATTTCCTGTTTCACATTCAAAAACTAATTTTTCCATAAACTTTCCCCACTTAAACGAATAAAAAATCTTGTTCGGCTGTCTTTTTTAGATAAAAATCAGAAAGTAAATCAAATAAATCACGATCAGGTAATTCTTTAGCAACAACGCCTTCGGGAGAAGCTAATAATTGATCTGCAATATTTAAATAATAATCACATACTTCATTTAAAATCGAATCTGCTTCAGCCATCTCAAAAAGTGTTTTTGCTTTTACTCTAGAAATTCGAATGTCTTCAATTAAGGGTAAAACTTCTAAAACTGGCATTGGACAAGCTTGAACATATTTATCAATAAGATCTCGTTCAACTGTTCGATTAGCAATTAAACCCACTAATCTCAAAGGATGACTTCTTGCTTTTTCACGAACAGATGCTACAATTCTATTTGCCGCAAATAAAGCATCAAAACCATTATCTGTTACAATAATACAATAATCCGAATAATTTAAAGGAGCTGCAAATCCACCACAAACAACATCACCCAAAACATCAAATAAAATAATATCATACTCATAAAAAGCATTTAGCTCTTTTAATAATTTAACTGTCTCGCCAACAACGTAACCACCACAGCCAGCTCCTGCGGGCGGACCCCCTGCTTCAACACAATCAACATCTCCATACCCCTGATAAATAACATCTTCAGGCCAAACATCTTCATAATGATAATCTTTAGATTGTAAAGTATCAATAATTGTTGGAATTAAAAAGCCCGTTAAAGTAAACGTACTATCATGCTTTGGATCACAACCAATTTGTAAGACCTTTTTGCCGCGTCTTGCTAACGCAATAGAAATATTACAACTTGTTGTTGACTTCCCAATCCCACCTTTTCCATAAACAGCTAATTTCATAATGATTTGTCCAATTTTTAGTGAATTCGTGCTGTGAAGAAATAAATTCAATATTCAAACCTTCGAATTATTTGAACTTCGCACTAACCATAATATTAAACATCATTTTAAAAAAAACACAAAAGTAGGGTTAAGGTTTTGATTTCTTTTTTATTATTTTTAAAGATAAACTAGTGAAAGCACTTTGTGCTGCTTGCATTTTTTTTTGATTTGGACAAAACTATGGAACACATTCAAAACTCGTTAGTCAATTTGTCATTTTTGACATTATTTGGAACAATGTTAATTTATTGGGTTCAGCTTGCATTTGGGCTTTCATTTTCTTCTTTATTAGGTAATTTAGGATTCTTATTAGCAAATTTGCAACTCTTTGGATTTTTTATATGTCGATGGATTGACTCAAACCACTTCCCTTTAAGCAATCTTTACGAATCGTTATTGTTTTTATCGTGGAGTTTAACTGTTGCTCATTTTTTCATTCAACTCAAGTTTGGATCCCAACTATTTATTGGTGCCATGACAGCCCCTAGCGCGTTTTTTATTAATGCTTTTGCAAGCTTAAGCTTACCTGATAATTTGAAATTGGCAAGTCCACTTGTGCCTGCTTTACAATCTAACTGGTTAATGATGCATGTTACTTTAATGATTTTGAGTTATAGTATGCTTTTATTAGGGTCAGTCTTTGCTATTGTCTTTTTAGTATTAAATGAAACGCCAAAGATCCCAGTTGGAACTTTCATAACAGCTAACGAAACGAGTTTTTTAATGTTTTTAGATAATTTAAGCTATCGAACACTGGGATTTGGTTTTCCTTTATTAACTATTGGGATTCTTTCAGGAGCAGTTTGGGCAAATGAAGCTTGGGGGTCTTATTGGAGTTGGGACCCAAAAGAAACTTGGGCTTTAGTTACTTGGTTAGTTTTTGCGATTTATTTTCATTCTCGTCAGCAATCTGCTAATAGTCTGGGTTCTTCTAGTGAAACAATGCGGGCACGGGGACCGGCTATTGTAGCATCTTTTGGTTTTGTTTTTTTATGGATTTGTTACTTAGGTGTTAATCTTCTTGGAAAAGGCTTACATAGTTATGGATGGTTTTAAAAACAGCGTTTTAACGCTGTTTTTAAAATAAGAGAGCTTGGTCTAATTTGAAAGTTGATTGCCTGGCCAAATAACACCTCCATAATTTGGAATTAGTGAGTTCGAATAATCTTTTTCTAAATACTTTAAATGAGCTGGTAAATTTTGACCTAACGTCAGATATTCTAGTGGAGCATTTCTTTTTAAAGATTTAAGATTTGATGCAAGAGGATCACTAGAAGAATCCATACTAACGTTTTCGCTAGGATCGATTGAAATGGATAAAAATAAAACGTCTTTCATATCTGGGTTTAAAGTGGAATGGAATAAAGTCACAAATGAACAATCACCCTTTTCTTCCAGTTCTGAGAGAACCTTTTTTGAAAGAGGCCAACCTTGCCAGTCAGGGCTTGGTCCGCGAGACATTTTTGAATCTGTACCAAAACGTGTTGTAATCACTTGTCCTGAGTTTTGATCATATCCAAAATAAAAAGGAAGGGATTCAGAAGGTTCTAAGAAAGGCTCCAAAACCAATGGAACATTTAATTCTTCATGTTCTGTCAAATCATTTGTGAAAAACAAGGGTTGATCGTATTTTAAAACCGACTCTTCTTGTTCTCCTTGGCTAAATAATTCTCTTTCTAGCGCATCCTGATTCAAACTTAAATCAAAATATTGACTAACAACTCTTAAGTTGCCTTTAAATTGATGATGATATGCCCGATCCACATAACTTTTTGATCCCTGAAAAAATTCTTGAAAATCATCTTGATATGGAACTTTTTGATAGGCTCGAATGCTATCGTAATAATCACTTAAGAACTTACGTTTTGAAAAAAGCTCAGACTCTTCTTTCCCACTTAAAAACGCATCAGGAGATCTCGTTAAATAAGAGTCAATTTCGGAATGGAGAAGCGTTTTATAGACTGGATTTGAGTAAAATTTTTTTTTAATTGATTTTTCTAACGACGGTACTAGAGTATCGTTAAATAACGGAAATGTGTTAAATGAACTGCCTAATACAAAACCCTCACTTTGGTTTTCTTCATAATTCGTCTCAAACCGGGTTTTCAATTTTTGTCGATCGTTACCATATGATTTTTTTGAAGAATCTGACAATTTTGATTGCCCAACGCGAACAATAGGCTGCAGATTCCCAGACGAATCTTCTTGATTTTTATCTAGGTTCCCTTGAAAAAAATCAAGAATAGTTGTTTTTGTTGTTTGGGCAGCAGTATATAAATTTGGTTTTTTATCACGACGACTACTCCAAGCATATTCTCCTTGATAATTTAATTCTTCAAAATTCTTTTTGAAAAAACCTTGTTGGCCCCCATAGTCCCCACGATCAAAGTAAGAAATATCTGTATCAAGTGTCAATGGAAAAAAACCATCGAGACTCGTTAATAAACGATTTGGGTCTTCAAGTTCATTTTGTGCAAAAATAGACTTTGAAAATGATTTGTCTTGGGAAATAAAACCTAACGGTGCTGCTAACAGATAATCAAATGAATAATACGGAAGCGATGTAAGACTTAGCCCTAAAGTCACACTTAAAAAAACAAAATTCATTTTTTTAAGCCAGAGAGAATATGGAAGTTTTGAAATTGAAAAAAAAGCTTTCTTTAGATTTAAACTTAGAAATACAAACACAAAACTAAAGAAAATATGACCTAAAATAAGACCCAACAAATAATTAAAGTTTGAAAAACCTTCGAACACCGTTGGCTCACTCCCTAAACTTACATTTTTTAGGTACTGCAAAAAACAACTTTGTTCTGTCCAACTTAGAAAAAAACTTAACAAAAAAATATTTGTTAAGACGCTTTTCTCAGAAACATTAATTGGACGGATTCTTTTCTCATTTGACATTTCATAAATTACAACAAATAGAAGAACGAAACTAATCAAATAATTTATCGGGTCCAATGAAAACCAAGGGATCACAAATAACCGGAAGCCAAATAACGTACAACCTAAAAACAAACATTGACCCATTAGACCACCAAGTGTACTCGTTACACCCGCTGCTAAACCTTGAACAAATAAACGACGCAATGATAAAAAATGACTTGTAGAAAGAGGAAGACAACAAAAAAAGCTATTTAAAAATCCAACACTAAAAACAGACCAAAACGATTCTGATTTCATCGTTTCAGACATAAAATTAATATCTCCAGGAAAAAACTTTCCCGATAAAATAGAATCTTGCAAAAATGGAAGGGTTACAGGAAGATAAATAATATCGCCAATCCAGCCAAAAGTTAAAACATAATGAACAAATGAAACAAATGCCTCTGAAAAAAAGGTCACTGTTTTCACACAAATTTCCAAATTTGAGGAAGAATTACTAGAGAACACGTCTAGATAATCACGAATAACAGCAATAAATGACATAAATTAGCCTTACATTAAATAAAAAATAAAAACAGATGCAAAAAATAAAAAAAACAATTATCATTTTCATTTAATAAGGGCTTGTAGCTCAGTGGACTAGAGCACATGGCTACGAACCATGGTGTCGGGGGTTCGAATCCCTCCTTGCCCGAACAAATTATTTTTCTGCACTAGGAACAATCTCTTTTGCTAGTTCAGGTTTTTTAAAACCTACAACTGCTGCTGACTTAGATACATCAAATAACTTGTTTGATAACAATGATTTTGCTAATGAAATTGCTTTTAATGCCGATTTAGTTGTTTTTTCTGTCCAAACAAATTGGCGGGTATTTTTTTGAGATTTTGAGGTGCGTTTTTTTGGAACAGCCATAATAACAGATCCTTTTCATTAAATTAACCTTTTAGATCAGACTCGAGAGATAAATAAGTCGTCAACATACGGGCTTTTATATAATATAAGAAAAATAACATTCACGTACAATACAAGATAGATTTACGCCCTCCCTTAACAACGATCATCATAAAATTTTTAGCTTCCAACTTTAAATGCTTCAATAAAAAAACCAAGAAAGATGCCAATTTTCCAAGAGTTTAAAAGTTTCCAAAATTTTAGTAACTTTGTTTGAGTTTTATAAACAAGTTTCCCGAGAAATTCTAGAAAACCTAAAAGACTTAAAATAATAATGCCATCCCATAATCCAAATGTTCTAATTGTTGATAAAAGAGTTCCAAAAAGATTTCCTGTAAGAAACCCAAGAAATAAATAAAAAAAACTTTCTGCAAAAAAATTTAAGAATAATTCAGTTTGATTTTTTATAATTAAAAAAATTTGACGCAGAAGTCGAAATATTCTAGTTTGCATAGTTCCTCCTAAAATTAGAAATTCGATTAAAAAAACTTAAAAAATCCCAATGCCTTACTCTCATTGGAGTAAGAAAATTATTATATCATAGAGGTCTTGTCCAAACTCGGCGTTTGAATTGAACTTTGTCAAAGACAAGTTTGTATAGTTCAACAAGCTAAAATTTAGTCTTTGAGAGGCTAGATTTTAACACCTAGGTAAGAATAAGAGTTGCCTGTTTTCATTGTTTCTTAACAAAAAGCGCTAAGAAAAATTCAATAAAAATTTTTCCAACGAGACCTTAAAAAAATTAAATGTGTTTACACCATCAAGCTTCATTCGATAAAACACGGAAAAAAAATGAAAAGTCTATAGCGATCTCCCCAAGTAGGATTTGAACCTACGACCAATCGGTTAACAGCCGATTGCTCTACCACTGAGCTATTGAGGATAAAATTGTCCTAGAAATATTATACTAGGACAACGAGAGGTTTAGTAAGCTAATCCCATACTGCGAGTTGTTTCAGCACCTAAATAAACTCGAACTGATAAGAAATCAGTTGGACATGCAGATTCACATCTTTTACATCCAACACAATCTTCCGTGCGTGGAGCTGATGCAATTTGATTTGCTTTACAACCATCCCACGGAACCATTTCTAAAACATCTGTTGGGCATGCACGAACACATTGTGTACAACCAATACATGTATCATAAATTTTCACAGCATGTGACATAATTATCTCCTATTTCTTAGACAAAGATTGAGAACTAAATACTATTCATTTTAACATAAATAATTCAAAAACTGAAGATTTTGGTTCTCTTTGGATTCGAAAAAAATGGATGACTTGCATGATTCCATTTTTGCTGCCCACATTAGAAATGATATTTGAGCTTTTTTTCTTTTATGATATAATAAAATTAAGAAGATTCAAATTTTAGCTTAAATGATTTTGCAGTTTTTGTGAAAATTTTTGTTATTATTTTTGTTCTTCAGAAGTCATTTATCTTTATTGGAGGAACCCGATGTTATCTTTACTTGGAAAATTACCTGAAGCTTACGCAATTTTTGATCCAATTGTAGATGTGTTACCAATTATTCCAGTGTTTTTCTTACTGTTAGCATTTGTGTGGCAAGCCTCGGTAAGTTTTCGTTAAAAAAGCACTTTGGGCTTTTTTTTAATCAATATTTGTTGTGAAATCTGTTGACTATAAAATTTTGGAGATTTTCAATGAACTTAGAAGTCTTTTTTCAACTTGGCGCATTATTCCTTATTGTGGCTTCAGGACCACTTGTAATTATTTTATTATCATCAACAACTGGTAACAGACTATAATATTTTAGTTTGACACTAGTAAGAGACTAATAAAATTGCGAATTATATGCATGAAAAGAAGCTTTCGCCTTTTAAAATAAGAAAATTTTTTGATAATAAAATATATCTAAGGAAAATAAATATCTGGTTTTTTTTTTGGACAGATAGTCTGTTACCACTTTTATTTCGCTTTATACTAATCTGGATCTTAGGGGGTTGCTTTATAAAAAACCCAGACATGATTCTGATAAAAACCCATATGAGCACTTGTGTTCAGACCCGGGTGTAATCAAACCGGTGATAAACTTTCGTTTAAAAAAAAACAAAAGAACGTTTATTTTTTGATTTTAACTATATCTAAGGAGAACAAATGTCCATTTCAGATAGTCAAATTTTTATTGCGCTTTTTTTCGCTTTATCAACAGGAATTCTGGCTCTTCGCTTAGGGGTTGCTTTATACGATTAAATGAGAAATTTCATTGAAGGAAACAATTGACGATGGGCCATTTGTCCAATTTTTTAAACAAACTCGTCAATTGTTTCCTTATTTTTTTAAGGAGAATTATTAAAAACTAGCCTCAAATAAATATTAAATTATGAAATTAGCTTATTGGATGTATGCTGGCCCAGCTCATATAGGAACTCTTCGAGTAGCAAGTTCTTTTAAAAACGTGTATGCTATTATGCATGCGCCAATTGGTGATGATTACTTTAACGTAATGCGTTCAATGCTTGAACGCGAACGAGATTTTACACCGGTTACTGCAAGTATTGTCGATCGAAGAGTTTTAACATTAGGATCTCAAGATAAAGTTGTCAAAAATATTACTCACAAAGATCAAGCCGAAAAACCGAATCTGATTATATTAACCCCAACATGTACATCTAGTATTTTGCAAGAAGATCTTGAAAATTTTGTTGATGAGGCTTTACAGGAGTCCCAATCAGATGTTATTCTAGCAGATGTGAATCATTATCGTGTTAATGAGTTTCAAGCCGCCGACCGAACATTAGAACAAGTCGTTAGATTTTATATTGAAAAAGCAAAAAAAGATCAAACACTTGATTTAGAGAAAACAAAAAAACCATCTGCAAATATTTTAGGAATTTTAACCTTAGGTTTTCATCATCACCACGATTATAGAGAAATTAAGCGACTATTTTATGAATTAGGGATTGAAATTAATCAGGTGTTGCCAGAAAATGGGTCGATTGAAAATATTAAAAAACTAACAAAAGCATGGTTCAATTTTGTTCCTTATAGAGAAATTGGGTTAATGACGGCTATATTTTTAGAAAATGAGTATCAAATGCCCTATATTTCGAAAACACCCATGGGAATTCTTGAAACTGCTCAGTGTATTAAAGAAATTGAAAAAGTTATTAAAAACATTGATCAGCAAATTGATTTTAATTTTGATCAATTTATTAATAATCAATCAAAATATATTTCTCAAGCAGCGTGGTTTTCAAGATCCATTGATTGTCAAAATTTAACTGGAAAAAAAGCTATTGTTTTTGGTGATGCAACCCATGCAGCATGTATGACAAAAATCTTAGCCCGCGAAATGGGTTTAAGAGTCGCATGTGCAGGAACATATTGTAAACATGATGCTGATTGGTTTAGAGATGAAGTTGAGGGGTTCTGTGATGAGATTTTAATTACTGATGATCATACTCAAGTTGGCGATATGATAGCCAGAATTGAACCTTCAGCGATTTTCGGAACACAAATGGAAAGACATATTGGAAAACGTTTAGATATCCCATGTGGCGTTATTTCAGCTCCTGTTCATATTCAAAATTTTTGTTTGAGTTATCGGCCGTTTTTAGGTTATGAAGGGACAAATCAAATTGCTGATCTTGTCTATAATTCATTTACACTAGGAATGGAAGATCATTTATTAGAAATTTTTGGTGGGCATGATACAAAAGAAGTCATTACAAATTCCTTATCATCTGATTCAGATTTGACCTGGGAAAAAGATGGATTGGCTGAATTAGCTAAAATTCCAGGCTTTGTAAGGGGGAAAATAAAACGAAATACAGAAAAATATGCTCGGGATAAACGAATTTCAAAAATAACAACCGAAGTAATGTATGCTGCAAAAGAATCCATAGGCGCTTAAAAAAAGCAACTGCTAAGAAAAAGTGGCGCATCGTTTTTGTCCAAACCACTTTCTAACCTCTTAAGAAAGTCTCTTATATTAGTTAAGATACTATTCAAAGAAAACATTGAGTATTTGAATAGTATTTTTTTATGATCAAAAGATAATTGATAACTTGGTAAAATTGATTGTTTATAATAACAAAAATAAAAAAAATGAATAAATTAGAAAAAGAAAAATTAAAAAGAGGAGTAAAATGAGAAGCGAATTTAATTGTGTCCATAAGTCTGGGAGAGATTTAGACGTTTCAGTTTTTTTTAATGATGAGTACGATTTAGAAAATCATAACAACCATCAAAATCAAAAAATAATTTTTAGAAAGATTCGTCGAAAAACTGGAAAAATATTTTTTAAAGAGATTCGTTTTAAAAATCAAAAAAAAGGTAAAAATTCAAAAAAAGACACAGCTGCATATACAGTTGCATATCTTGTTATATTTGCAGGTTTCTCTGCTATTGCTATTGCTATTGCGCGCTGCTGTTGGGGTTATAATTATAGAGGTTATAGGGTGCTGCCGGAGCCATTACCCGAAGCATGTGTCATGTCAATCTCAAGAGACCAAGAAATCGAGATGGCGTTATGGCACCAAGACACGCCTCTTCTCGAATACATGTCTCTTCGTGAACCCATTTCTCGTTGTGGTTCTCTAGACCACGAAATCAAGATGGCGATATGGCAAGACCCAGACATGTCTATTCGTGAATACATTTATCGTCGTGGGGGTAAAATTTCTCTTCGTGGTGGCGGGGGTCCAGGTGATGTTTATGACTCTATAACAGGTTCAAGTTCAACAAAAAGAAGAAAATTGTCTGCTGAAGCCAACATTGCTTTTGTAACGCCTGAAAAGCAAAAAAGTCCCTCAAAAGAGGAGTTCGAGGCTATTTTATCACACACCCCACCTGTTGTAGGTGAACATAACACTAGTCAAAAAAGTCCCACAAAAGAGGACTTAGAAGCTCTTTTATTAAACACCCCTCCTGTTTTAGCAAACAGCCCCACTGAAACTCCAAACCCTTCTCAACATTTGAGAAGTGGCATGACGCCGAAACGGTTGTCGTTCCCTATGAGCAATGTTATCCCAAGTGTTCAAACGACAAACGCTCACGGACCGAAAACTGAACCTAAACCGTCGAAAAAAAAGTCGAAACCTGTTTTTGATCATCAAAATGGTACAACAAATGCGTTTCCAGTTCAAACTGAGGTGAGGAAAATTCCGCACATCTTAACACCAAATGAACTCGCGGCGCGTCTTCGAAACGTTCCTCCAAAATGGCGATCTCTTCTACGTGTTGACCATACTTGGTTGTATAAGGAAACGTATCGTCTCACAATAAAAGCTAACACCTATCAATTTCCTTGGCAAGTTACTAACAAAATGTTAGACCATCCTGAGTTTTATAATTATTATAAAAACAAAGGATCAGCTTCTAACCCTGACAATCTACCTTCGGCTATAACTCGAATTGTTACAAACCCTCTGGCGAAAGAAGCTTTTCAGTGGACTTTAGAAACAAAAACATTACCTCAAAAAGTACAAAATGAGTTAGCGTCGTTCTTTTAAACTTGATTGTATATTTAGGCGACATATTTATGTCGCCTAAATACGTTAAAATAAAGTATCATTTAAGCAATATGTTTTATGTTTATTCCTCCTGTACTTATTTTGGGTTTTCAATAATTTCTCGCTGCATATCAATCATTTATCGTCTAAAATCAACGTCTGCATACTGCATTCTTCCAGATGCATTCATTCATTTCAGCGGTTCTTTCAGAACGCCAGGGATACGTTTTTAGACAAAAAACCAAAGAAAAAAGAGATTTGAGATCATTAAAAAAGAAAAAACATTATGAAAATACATCCTCAAAATTTCCAGTTATTGGAATTAATGGGTTTTAAATTCGTCGCATGTTCAGGTAAATACATGCGCCCAGCTCTTGTAGAGCTTCATGAAATCAAACTTTATGAAGGGCTGGTGGATCATCTAAGAAGTTGTCAGAGGGGTTCCATAAAATTGATCATTCTTCAAGGGTTTTGTGTTTATCACCTGTACCGCCATAAAGATACAAGGTTAACAAGCGACCCAGTAGAAACCTTGTATAACTATTGTTTATCGCGTGGTTTTTTGGTCAATCGAACACCCAATGGTATTGATCTGTTTATGAGGACAGATGATTTTAATAAGAAAAAAACAAAGTTTCAAAGATTTGTAGCTTAGGTTTCAAATGTAAGATATTGCCAACCGATAAAAATGTCACTTTATCTGATCTTGCTGGAATGACGTTTCCGGTTTTGGGTAAAGATATTATGCTAGATTTCTACCCTACGATTAAGAAAGAAATGGTTAGCGTCACAAATCGGACCGATCAGTCTGACGAAACATTATACAACAGCAGTCACAAACAAGGCTATTACTTTGCGAACCTCCTAGGGTTTAACACCCTCATTATGATCTTTATGAGATTTTTAGTATGTTGTGGTTTGACCCTCCGATACCTGCTAACGTCATACAAAAGTTACAATGTAGTGTGATGCTTTCAAAAGGGCAGAAAACGGCAGAGTTTACTTATGAAGGTATAATTGAGCCTTTATGTGAAGTCTTCGCCTTCGAACAAATACACAATTATCGATATAAGAAGCTTGAGGATCAATGGATGAAACGCTCAAACATGGATTCACCCTTGAACCTATATCTTATTCACAGATGTGGGACGAAGTATCGCTGTGGTTCGATTCTCGCTCGAACAGTTTGACAGATTTCTACAGAGCAGGAATCATGCGTGAACTACAATGGAATTTGCGCATCTATTATGATTTATGTGGCACATTAACCTTTTTTCAAGACGGAGTCTTTGCCCCAAGTCGAGGTATGGGTGGGTGTTTGATTCCTTATGCTTCGATGAATTAGCGTGAGTTTGCCTTTTTATATACGGAGGTTTTACCCTCTATTCGTTATCCTTGTGAATCAGAAACTCGTGAGTCGTAAACTCACGAGTCATTTGAGGATCACTTTAATTGTAAATTAGACAAGTGACAAAAACGAAAAAAGATCTATAATGTATCTAATAAGCTTAAAAACGCAAAATATCGATAAGAAAATTTGTTATATTTATTTTAATTGATTTATGTCGCCTAAATCAATTAAAATGATATTTAAGTAACACGAGCTAATGTTTTTTTTAGTTCAGCCGATAAACCTTCATTAAGTAAGCGCCAACCCTCAATAGCTACATTATAATAAATGTTGCCTAAATCAAAAGTCCTTCAGCCAGGATAGGCATGTATAACAATTACAGAACATAAACAATTGAAACATTGACGGGTTTATAAACCCGTCAATGTTTCAAATAAAGATATTTCAAGTTCATTTTCTTCTAACAGAAATTGAATTGCTTCTATTAAATATTCGATGTACTTTTTTTCAACTAAATAAGCGTGTTGAAGAATTTTTAATTCTTCTGTCTCATAAAAAGGCATACCTATATGTAGTAAGATTATAAGCGACAACATACAAGCAAAATCTTTCATTTTTTGATTTTGAATATTTTTCAATGGTCGTAACCAAAACATAAAAATAATAAAAATAAATATAAATAATACAGCATAATTCATTAGAGATCTCCATTTTTTTTTTATAATGGTTTTGGAGTTTTAAATTTTCCAATTATGTAACTATAGAGTTTTTTTTTTCTTTTGTCAACTACTAGGAATAGTCTTTCTTCCGGAGGCACATTTGAAGCATTCTGCAAATATTCAATAACCTTGTTATCCCCATAAAACAGAATTTCACGCCTAAAAACCCATGGATTTAAATAAAGCGTAATTCAAGGGGTGGATATTCATAATCAAAGCGGATTTCAATCATTGCGACAAAAGGGAAACACCATGAAAAAGTGTCTCTTAGGGTCTAAAGAGTTAACTTATGTTAGAGCCTTATTAGTTTTTCTTATACCCTGTTGAAAAACTAATAAGGCTCGACGAGCAAATTTAACTGAAATTAAAAATCCTATCAATTTATCATGCTCGTAAAGACGCACCCGATTTAAACTACTCCTGTTTTTATTTTGGCGCTGACCATGGCCAGGGCTTATGTCTTTGTTCCGATAAAGATGGGACGAACGTGTTTTTAGAAGTTACTTCAGTCGAATCCGGAGTTTGACTTCGACTACCTTCCCCGAAGCTCCAGTTTGTCAATTGCGCCCAATTTGATGTTTCTTCTTTATTTTGGAACCTGAACCATTTTAATTTACGACCAGTTTCTTTACTTTCTTGACCCGTCAACCTAGAAATTGGAGGAGTATTTATTAGCCAGGGGTTCGATTGTGCCTCACTATCCTGGTTCATCGTGGCCCTCATTATACGTTTAAAAGTAGCTGCCTTGTATTTTTCCCTAGCTATAAGCATGCTGCTGGGAAGACCCCATCTAAGTTTATTTTGTTCACGTTCTCTTGTTTCTACATTTGGTCCTCTTTTCACCGAATTTTGATCCCCACCCGTTAATGGGTCAGACTTTTCATTTTCAACCCATCTGTTATTTTTTTTATCGAAAACAACCGCAGGAGATTGATCTAAAAAAGGGTTTTTAAGTTCGCGAGAAACCGAAGGAAGACTAAATACGAACGGCTGACCTGTTTTTGGATCAATAGCGCGCCTTCTATAGAATCCTAGTGGGGGCGAGTTAGAATCTACGCTTGCTGAATCCGTTGGACGCGCTTTCCCAGACCACGAATAAAATGGAGGTTTTTTATTTTCAGGGGTAACAAAACTTTCATCTTGCAAAGAAGAAGTTAAAGTATCTTGAAATGTTTGCTTTAAATCTGGAACCGTGTCAGCTTTAACACGAGTCATAACCTCTCTTTTATAAATGACGTCGCGCCAAGATGAGGCTTTCTTCGGAGTGTTTTTGACAAGTGAAGATTCAGGATCGGCAACTGCCTCGAATGCTGTTTTTAAATCTCGCACTTTATTTATAACAACCTTCTCTCCTCTATTATAATTAGAAGGTCCCGCCTCGAAAAGATCAGACGATGATGTCCCTGCAGCAATCGAGCCAAACGGAAAAACTGAAAATATTAAACCAACTAAAATATTTACAATCAACTGTTTTAACAAATTTAAATAGAATGCATTTATTAACATAAGTTTTATTTGAGCATGAAATTTTCTTTTCACTAAACATTGTTATTTAAAAAACTCATGCTTCCCAGTTTTTTTGATTAATAAAGTGATTTTAACAAATTTTTTTTCCTTTTGTCTCCAATTGGACAAAAACTACATAAAATACTTATTTCTTACCGATAAAATGACGTTCAAAGAACCTTCCCTTGAAATGTATGATAACGTTTTGGTTGGCGACAGATGAACAGAGTTTTGATGCCGAACCTACGACCGCTTCTCGACACGCGCCTACCGTTTTATTTTGTTGCGTTGTTTTTGCTCAACGGTTTTTTTCCACAAATATGAAGCTATCAAAGGGGTCTTACTCGTCAAAATGCAAATGTTTGCAATCTAAAGATAATTTTTATATAATATTTCTAAGAATTTTTTTGATGTTTAGTAATTTAGATTAAGAATTTCTTGAGCGTGTGTTAAGTCATTTAGATTTTGAAATAAAAAATTAAAAAAAAAGTTGTTTTTATTTCAAATTTTTTTTATAGTCAATGATGAGAAATTTATTTAAACCAAAATTTTAAATTTAATTCTTCATTATTTTAAATATGTCCAATCTTTATTTACTTTAACATTAAAGTAAGAAAAATATCAATTTATGGAGAAACTCAATGAAAGCGATGGAACAAAAAATTTACAAAAGAAAAATAAAAAAAAAATTGCCCAAAATTTCGATAATACAATTATTAGAAAAAGGAATGTATAATACCGTATACGCTATTTGTGAATACGATAAATTGTTAGACCCGAACGCGTATCTTGAAAACCCGAAAAACTTATTCAAATTTTTAGGGTTGTCCGTGGGTGTAGGGCTACTAGGTTTAACTCAAGAAGAATTGGATCTACAAGGAAATTTAAATGAGTTGAATCAGGAAATAGAGAAGATGCAACCACTTGATTTCACTAATTCTTATATATTCGGAGATGACGCACTAGTGGGCGTTCACGTTCCAGAGTTGTATCCAAATCCAGTTATTGGTGAAGTTAATTATCCTGTTGAAAACGCTCTTGACGAAGATATCGATTTTTCGCAAAAACCGGTTGATGACGTAACTGAGTTAAGTGGAAACATTGGTTCCGTTGCAGTTGTCGAACATCAAGTTTTGATTGTTATAGAAGAAACTAAAAATCAAGACTTGACTCAACAAAATTTCGGTGTTAAACGTAACGTTCCATCTGAAATACAAAATCCTAGTCTAGGAAAACTTGAAGATTCATATTTAAATTTAAATAAAAAAACCAAATGCTAGACGTTTGGTTTTTTTAAAAACGAATTAGTTTTTAAGCTTGAGTTAACTTATTTTTTTTTAGGCAACGTTTTTTATTGATGTTGCCTAAATTTTTTGATTTAAGCAAAACAATCAATGTTGTTTAAAAATTAACTGATCTTTAAAGGCTATATCATTTGATTTTGACGAATCAGCCGATCCTGGTCGATTTTCATTTAAAGAAAAATTAATTTAAAATATTGAAAATCTAGTGGAAAACCACTAGATTTTTTTTTTATAAAAATCAAATAATGACGAAACACTATTTTTATATTTTTATAGTATTACGAATTGCCTACAATTTAGAAAAATCTTCGCGTATTTTTTCCTGTGAAAAAAACTGGTATATATGTTATAGATGGCATAAGTCTTCCTCCGTTTACTTATAAAGAGGTTTTTGAAGAGCCTCCTAAATAAAAAAATTTCTTTTGTAAGTTTAGCTTTTAATTATATCAATTTTTTAATGATTGTCAATAACGATTATTGCAAGTTTTGAATACTTTTCAAACAAAAATATTTAGATGTCTTTTCTTTTAAGAAGCATTCTTTTCGATATTCTTATCTTTAAAGCTCTTTCTTTTGATGCATCTTTTGAAATTTGGAGAAGTTGTGTTTTCTTTTGAACAACCTGTCAGTCATAAGCAAAAGAAATAGTGCAATTAAGAATATCATCTAATAAAATCTCATAAAAATTGAGAACATTGTCCAATTCACTTCAAACATATCAAAAGAACTTGTCCAATATTTGCAAAGATATGCATTTTTTTATTAATCTTCATTTGACATTCAATAAAAAATGGGACAGCTATGATCTATCCAGCAAACGTTGAGCCATCAAAAAAAGAATGATTTTTTATAATAGTCTTTGTCCAAGGAAATCTTTATATGATAGGAGTATATACGTAGAATTCTATTTATATAGTGAATATGTTGTTTCTTCCAAGAGACTGTGGTGAACGTGTGGTGCCTCGTTCAGATGTTTATTGTGTTTGGTTGAAATCAATCTTTGTCTTTGTGATTTGTGTGAATGAGTCAGCGAAAGCGTCCTGTCCAAACTATTTTTGACTTAAAGATTGTTCTTGTATTCTTCATGTCACCGGTTATGGCTGATTTTTGTATTTGTCTGTGTTTTTGTATTTGTTGAAAAAGAAGCATAAAGCGTGGCCAAGATCGGTCTTGTTACTGTGAATGGATCTGGTTTCTATAAGATGTTTCCCTCTTTCACTTCTTTGTGAATAATGTCAATAGGTGCTTGTGTTAGTCTTTGTATGTTTATGGTTTTGTCCGAAAAACTCTTGGTTGTGTTTAAAATCAAATCGAGCTCCTGACAAAAGGTTGATATGTTGCTACAGGGATCCTTGAAAATCTTTGTTCTTGCGGCGTAAAGTCTGCTGACGTTGGTGCCGTATTATTCTTCACAAACGATTTGCCTGTGCCTATTTGAAATTAAAGGTTCTCCTGACCCTCTTCAGTAGAGTCAATATTATTATTTACATTCGTTAAAAACGAAGAAATTTCTGATTGTTGAATAACGTTTACAATATTCGAATTTTCAAATTCAAAACGAATGTAATCCACATGATCCAGCAGAGTGAGATCATCAACTGGCATAGGTTCAGTTGTCACAAGAGCTTTAATGTCGTTTACAACAAGAGCAATTGGAACGTCATTTCCAGCATTTGATTGAGCCTCCAAAACGGCTGCTTGGGTATGAAAAACGACTTCAGCTAGCGATTTTGGGCTTAAGGATCCTTCACATGTCTACCACCCCAGTACGTTCAAGACCGGGCCCTCCATTTAAGTGCTCGGATTCAATTGACACAATAAAGTTTCTGCCTTCTCGTCTGTTAAACAAATCGTCATTAACTCCTCTCGGGCCATTCTCTTTTGTAATCGGTTGGCCGTTGTATTCAAGTTCATTATAAACCGATACGTCTTCCGTTTTTTGGTAATCATTTTCATTAATCTCCCTAAAATCTTTTATTTTTTTATCAAAACCAGTCATTTTTTAGCTCTTTTTTTATTTATTCCAACACGAACTAACTACTCGTTCGTCACTTTTGTTTAAACAAAACTATCCTTCAGTCAAAACGCTCAACTCTAAATTTCGTTGAAATTTTGAATTTTATCCTCCATTATTTAGTAAATAGTTTGTTATATTATATAACAAACTATATCGACTTGTCAATCATTTTTTTTTAAATGAATAAAAAAAAATGGTTAGTCCCAAGAAAATGTGTTCCGGTTTCTTGGAACACATTTTTTGCTAAGATTAAGAAATCTCCTTTATTCTAAGAGGACTTTTTTTATTTCTGAGTGCTCTTGGTATTTACACGGCGATAATTTTAGAAAACACTCGATTTCCAGCTCATAGTTACACCATCTAAAATAACAGATGAGTTGTAAATTTCTAATAAAATAACTAAAAATACAGCAAATAGCGCCATAAATAAAGCCATAACTGGTGTTGTTCCCCAACCTGGAGCAACTTTACCATATTCTGAATTTAAAGGTCGTAATAAAGTTCCTAAAGATGTTGCCATTGCTGTATTTTTAGGTGCATTTTGCGCTGCAGTAGATTTTGATTTTCCTGATGCCATAACTAAAAAAATAATTATTCTTTTTACTTTCTTGAATTTTTATAAACTAAATATAAAATCATGTATGTGTGCACTCATAAAATTTATTATTTCACAATTAATTTGTTATTTTTCTTTGATTTTAAGAATTTTAAAATTAAAGAAAAATAACAAATTATGATATATATAATTTATATTGTATCGTTTTTACTTAGAAAATCAAATATGGTTTAAATAGTAAAAATAAAAATTTAAATAAAAATTTAAAAACCTTATGGAAAGTCCTGCTTTTTTTTTTACCATATTTTTATGGTGTTTATTACTAAGTATTACTGGTTATTCGATTTATATTGGATTCGGTCCTCCCTCAAAAGAACTACGAGACCCATTTGAAGAACATGAAGATTAATGATCTTTTTTTAAGGTGAGCTTTAAAAAGCTCACCTTAAATTCACGTTATTTTGAATCATAAAAGTTTTTCATTCATATTTTTCCTCAAAATTACGCAGCTCAAAGACCGATATTTTACAGCTTCCTACATCTTACAGAGTAAAATAAACAAGTGTTGGCTGACTGTTAATGTTTTTTTCAAGATTTTGAATCGTAAAGCCTCGTTAATGCATTGACAATTCAAAACATCAAATAATCCACCATTTTTTTATCTGAAGAACACAAGATTAGGTGCTTTGAGCAAATCTTTACTAAATAACTCACAAACTTCTAAGGAACAAAGACGTTAATCTGAATCTACTACAATGAATTTACATTTAACAAACTAGGCGTCACTTTTGCAATTTGAAGCTCAGCCATTAATTCGGGATCAATTGCCGAGTAAAAAATTCCCTTTTTTTAAAAAAATAATATCAAAAATCTGTTGTATAGAACAAAAAGATTAAGAACTTTAATACTTTTAAGGTGAGCTTTTAAACGCTCACCTTAAAAGTATTAAAGTTATTTTGCAATACGTGGTGGTTCTCTAAAAAAAATAGCAAAAAAAATAATTCCTATTTATTGTAGTTTTTATATTAAATTATGGTTCACCTAGAAAATTGCATTTTTAAGCCATCGTCTCCAAAGTTCTTAAACACATCTATTTTGTAGATACATTAAGGACTATATTTTAATTTTGTAAAGAAAAATGTGTTCCGGTTTTTTGGAACACATTTTTTTATAAAATTAAAAAACTTCAGTTAAGACTTTTTGATTTCTATAAGAATGGATATTTAAAATATAAAAGTTCTAAAAAAGTTTAATTCTTTAATCTTTTAATAAGATTAACCAAATTTTGCAGATGTTGAAGCAATAAGGAAAGCTGCATATGTTAAAACGTACCCCGCAGAAAAGTGTGCTAATCCTACTAGACGTGCTTGAACAATAGATAATGCAACCGGTTTATCTTTCCATTGAATAAGGTTTGCTAACGGTGTTCTTTCATGAGCCCAAGCTAATGTTTCAATAAGTTCTTGCCAATAACCACGCCAAGAAATTAAAAACATAAAGCCAGTAGCGTAAATTAAATGTCCAAATAAAAACATCCAAGCCCAAACTGATAAACTATTCATTCCAAAAGGATTATAGCCGTTAATTAATTGTGATGAATTTAACCATAAATAATCTCTTAACCAACCCATAATATAAGTTGAAGATTCATTAAATTGATTAACATTTCCTTGCCAAATACCTAAATGTTTCCAATGCCAGTAGAAAGTTACCCAACCAATTGTGTTTAACATCCAAAATACGGCTAAATAGAAAGCATCCCATGCTGAAATATCACAAGTTCCGCCTCTTCCTGGACCATCACAAGGGAAACTATATCCAAAATCTTTTTTATCTGGCATTAATTTTGAACCACGTGCATCTAAAGCCCCTTTAACTAAAATTAAAGTTGTAGTATGTAAACCTAACGCAATAGCGTGATGAACAAGAAAATCACCAGGGCCGATTGTTAAGAATAAAGAATTTGTATTGCTATTAATAGCTTCTAACCAACCTGGAAGCCATAGACTTTGACTAGCAACAGCTGCTGCACTATTTGTCGATGAAAGTAAAAAATCGAACCCATAAAGTGTTTTTCCTTGAGCGGATTGAATCCATTGTGCAAAAACTGGTTCAATTAAAATTTGTTTTTCAGGAGTCCCAAAAGCTTGCATAACATCATTATGAACATAAAGACCTAATGTATGGAAACCAAGGAAAAGAGAAACCCAACTTAAATGAGAAATAATAGCTTCTTTATGCTCAAGCATTCTTGCTAAAACATTTCCTTTATTTTTTTCAGGATCGTAATCACGAATAAAGAAAATCGCTCCGTGTGCAAAAGCACCACACATAATAAATCCTGCAATGTATTGGTGATGAGTATATAAAGCAGCTTGTGTTGTAAAATCTTGTGCTAAAAACGCATAAGGTGGTAATGAGTACATATGTTGTGCCACTAATGAACAAATTGTTCCTAATGATGCAAGTGCTAAACCTAATTGGAAATGTAAAGAATTATTAACAGTATCAAATAAACCTTGATGACCTGCGCCTAATCTTCCTGAAGGTGCTTTATGAGCTTCTAAAATTTCTTTCATGCTGTGCCCAATACCGAAATTTGTTCGATACATATGACCAGCAATAATAAAAATAACGGCAATAGCTAAATGATGGTGAGCAATATCTGTTAACCATAAACTTTGAGTTTGTGGATGAAAACCACCTAAAAAAGTTAAAATAGCATCACCTGAACCTTGTGATGTTCCGAAAAGATGAGCAGAAGAGTCTGGATTTTGAGAATAAACTGACCAATTTCCTTGAAAAAATGGTTTTAAACCTTGAGGATGTGGAAGAGATGTTAAAAGATTATCCCAACGAACATGTTTTCCGCGAGATTCTGGAATTGCAACGTGAACTAAATGTCCTGTCCAAGCTAATGAACTTACACCAAATAAACCAGAAAGATGATGATTTAAACGAGATTCAGCATTTTTAAACCAAGAAAGAGCCGGTTGAAATTTAGGTTGAAGATGAAGCCATCCAGCAAAAAGACAAATTGCAGCTACAATTAAAAGAAAAATTGAACCTGTATATAAATCTTGATTAGTTCGCATACCGATCGTATACCACCATTGGTAAACACCAGAAGTTGCAATATTTACAGGCCCGGATGCTCCACCACGAGTAAATGCATCAACTGCTGGTTGACCAAAATGTGGATCCCAAATCGCGTGTGCAATTGGTCTAACATGAAGTGGATCTAGACCCCAAGCTTCAAAATTTCCTTGCCATGCAACATGAAACAAATTTCCAGATGTCCAAAGAAAAATAATTGCTAATTGACCAAAGTGTGAAGCAAAAATTTTTTGATATAAACTTTCTTCTGTCATCCCATCATGACTTTCAAAATCATGAGCTGTCGCAATACCAAACCAAATGCGTCGGGTTGTTGGGTCTTGTGCTAGACCTTGGCTAAATTTTGGAAATTTTATTGCCATTGTCTTTCCTCCATAAACTGATATTTTTCTAATCTTAAATGATTTTCTCACTTAAGGTTTTTAAAAACACTAAAAACTTTAAAATTTTGTTAGCCCACTGAAATAATGCGTGCTAAGAAGAATGCCCACGTTGTCCCAATACCACCTAAAAGGTAGTGAGCAACTCCAACAGCACGACCTTGTGTAATACTTAGAGCGCGAGGTTGAATAGCTGGAGCAACTTTTAATTTGTTATGAGCCCATACAATAGATTCAATTAATTCTTGCCAGTATCCACGTCCACTGAATAAGAACATTAAACTAAACGCCCAAATAAAGTGAGCACCTAAGAAAATTAAGCCGTAAGCAGAAAGTGAAGAACCGTATGATTGAATTACTTGAGATGATTGTGCCCATAAGAAATCACGAAGCCACCCGTTAATTGTATTTGCACTTTGAGCAAAATTTCCACCAGTGATGTGTGAAACACCATTAGCATTAACTGTTCCCCAAACATCGGATTGCATTTTCCAACTAAAATGGAAAATGGTTACAGATAAAGCATTATACATCCAGAATAATCCAAGGAAAACATGATCCCAAGCAGAAACTTGACAAGTTCCGCCACGACCTGGACCATCACAAGGAAATCTGAAACCTAAATTTGCTTTATCTGGAATTAAACGTGAACTACGTGCATATAAAACACCTTTTAATAAAATTAAAACAGTAACGTGAATTGTAAAAGCATGAATGTGATGCTGAGAAAGTATCAAATTTTAAAAAATTGATAAATGAAAGTTTGTATTAAACACCTTTCAAAAACATAAAAATGTTCATTTCTCAAAGTGGACTATATCATCATAATTAGAAGTTTTTTATAAATGAAAATTTAGAAATCTATTCTTCTATAAGCCATTGGCCTTTTTGAAGTTCTCTCGTTTTTCTTGAGTTTACAAAAGAAATTAAAAGTCGAGCCGTTCGTTTTGCTACTTTTTCAGACGGAATACAAGAACCTCTAATTAATTGTCGGCGACGAAGAATCTTGAATCTTTGATATTGAAATCGGCGATGACCTTTCAGAGGAAAGTTTGTAAAATATTGAAGAAGTTTATCGTGACTTTTGCTTGTACTTAATTCTAAACGCGAAAAAATAAAATGTTCGTTTGAATCATCATTATATCGAACATTTTGAAGAGTATATATTCGCGGTTTTAAAACATCGAAAAGATTCGCAACATAATATAAAAACTGATCATTTGATGAAAGTTTTTGGGTTAAATAAAACTTCAGTTTAATAGCGTAACGTTGTGATCCGTCAGCATAAGTTTGATTTCGGAAATCGCGTGTCCAGTTGCCGTCAAAACCAGCTTCAGCTTCAGAAAAGCCAGAAAGCCAACCATCTGATAAATCAAACGTGATTGTTTTTTGAATAAAATCAACACTTTGATCTGGATGAGCCCTATTCCAATTAATTAACATTTTATGAAATTGATCTTTTCTTTTATCTAAAACAAGATTGCCGTTTAAAAGTGAAATAAACCGAGAAAGATTTAAAATATCTTCAATGTGATAATCCCAAAATTCATTTTTTTCATTGTTTTTAATAAGTTTACTCGCACGATAAGTTATTCGCCCAAACCCAATCTCAGATCGTAGCTTATATAAAAGACATGGATCTTTTTGTCCAATCCCAATTCGGAGCCGATAGCGTCCTTTCTCATACCATTCCGTTATATAACCATCACCTTCAAAAAAACCAATAAGCCAAGTTAAAAAATCTTTGTTGATTTCATTTTTATGTTTTGGCATTGCGAATTTATTATAATTTTCAAAATTAAACTTCATAATTATGCTTCACGTGTAGTCTCTGAGGATCTTTCTAGTTTTGAAGTTTGAATAAAATGTTAAGAAATTTCCTGCTGATTAACTCTCTACTAAAGATTTTTCAATTTTTATCAATTAAAAGACATCAGGTCAAAAATAAAAATTGACTTTGTAGGAAACGAGCAGTTCCAGCATATAGTGAAGTTTTATATGGTCCATCATTTTAAACCATAAAATCAGCCGTTCCTAGTGAAATTGGCATCATTGCCACTTTTCCACCAACTGCTACAATATCACCACCCCAACTTAAACTTGTCCCAAAACTAGCATTTGGTGCTGTTAATTGAGGCGCTAAAAAGTGTGTATTTTGAATCCACTGAGCAAAAATAGGTTGTAATTGAATTGCTGTATCAGAAAACATATCTTGAGGACGACCTAAAGCTGACATTGTATCATTATGAATATATAATCCAAAACTGTGGAAACCTAAGAAAATGCAGACCCAATTTAAGTGAGAAATCATAGCATCTCTATGACGAATAACACGGTCTAAAAGGTTATTATAATTATTTGTTGGTTCATAATCACGAACCATAAAAATAGCTGCATGAGCTCCAGCACCAACAATACAAAATCCTCCAATCCACATATGGTGAGTAAACAGAGATAACTGAGTACCATAATCGGTTGCTAAATAAGGATATGGCGGCATTGAATACATATGATGAGCCACAATAATTGATAATGAACCAAACATTGCTAAATTGATGGCTAATTGTGCATGCCATGAAGTTGTTAAAATTTCATAAAGACCTTTATGACCTTCTCCAGTAAATGGTCCTTTATGTGCTTCTAAAATTTCTTTCATACTATGTCCAATTCCCCAGTTAGTGCGATACATGTGACCAGCTACTAAAAATAGAACTGCAATTGCTAAATGATGATGTGCTTCATCAGTTAACCATAAACCTCCAGTTACTGGATTTAAACCACCTTTAAACGTTAAAAAGTCACTATATTCAGACCAATTTAATGTAAAAAATGGAGCAAGACCTTTACTAAAACTTGGGTAAAGTTGAGACATTAAATCACGATTTAATAAAAATTCATGAGGTAACGGAATTTCTTTTGGGTCAACTCCAGCATCTAATAGTTTATTAATTGGTAAAGAAACGTGAATTTGATGGCCAGCCCAACCTAAACTTCCTAAACCTAAAAGACCAGCTAAATGGTGATTCATCATTGATTCCACATTTTGAAACCATTCTAATTTAGGAGCAGCTTTATGATAATGGAACCAACCAGCAAAAAACATTGCTAATGCCATTACTAAACCACCAATTGCTGTACTATATAGTTCAAGTTCACTTGTTATACCACTTGCACGCCATAATTGGAAAAAACCAGATGTAATTTGAACACCTTGAAATCCGCCCCCAACATCACCATTTAGAATTTCTTGACCGACAATAGGCCAAACAACTTGAGCACTTGGTTTAATATGAGTTGGATCAGTTAACCAAGCTTCATAATTCGAAAAACGTGCTCCATGAAAATACATTCCACTTAGCCAAATAAAAATTATTCCTAATTGTCCGAAATGAGCACTAAAAACTTTTCTAGAAATATCTTCTAGATCTGTTGTATGACTATCAAAATCATGTGCATCTGCATGTAAATTCCAAATCCAAGTTGTTGTTGTTGGACCTTTTGAAAGAGCTTTTGAAAAATGTCCTGGTTTTGCCCATTTTTCAAAACTTGTTTTAGTTGTATTTTGGTCCACTACAATTTTCACCTTTTTTGCTTCACGCTCTGGCGGGCTAATTGTCATGAAATATCTCCTGAAAAACTATTAAATCTAATATTGATTTTCGAAAACATGAAAATCTGAGATATCTACCTAATAAAAAAACTCACTATTTATAAATATATAATATAGGGATTTCAATATTTCAAATATATGAAAGCAGAAAAAAATTGTGTTTGACGTTTTGAAAATTAATAACAAAAATTAAATAAAACTTTTAGAGATAGGTTCTCAAACAGAAAAAATACGTTTAAAAACTCATGCTTGCAAGTTTTTTTGATTAATAAAATAATTAAAAATTAATCATTTCGTCAGATTTTACTTTTTTGTATTTGGCGAAAAATACTTTTGTTTTTAATTTTTTTACTTTTTTGAGTATATATTAGTTAATTATTAAACTTTTTTTTTTGATATAGTAACTCTTTTTTGCACAAAATTAGAACTGTATTACCAAAAAGCTACACTAAACCTATATATAGGCAGCAGTTTCATTTGAAAGCTATGCCAGACGAAAATAGACTTATAAGCGTAAGTGGAGGTTTTAGATCTTAAAAGTTAGTTATCAGGTTTGAAAAAAATCCACGCTGTTATGTAAAGCAAAGAGGAAAAGATAATTAAAAAAGCTTCACTCTTTATTAATATTAATATCATTCTAACGACATCGAGATATTAATAAGGCTTTTCTTTTAAAAACATCAAAGCTTAAAAATAAAGTGCAATTCTTTTTATCCTTTAAAATAGCCAAAAAGAATTGCACAATACTTGTCATTCTTATCAAATTTTGATTCAAAGGTTATCGATTATATTTCTTAGTTCTTACTAAAGACCCCTTCAATTTGCTATACCATTTTTAAAATAAACAAAAATCAAGGTTCAAAATATTTTTCTAATTTATTTTGCTTTATTATAGTAACTCTTTTGAAATTTTAATTTTGAAATTTTAATTCTGTCACTAAATGATTTTACGTCTTTAATAAAGTCAGACTCAAATCTATGTTTATTATTTTACAAATTTGCCACATTTGGTAAAGTGACACGTATTTTAAAGACTTTAAGAAGATAAAATGCTTTTTTGAACTGTTGATTCCCTAGCTGAGTAATTAACTTTTAAGTTACTCAGCTGGTACGTTTGTTGACATCCATAATGTGACGTAAGTTTTAATCTAATGGACGCATTGATAAAACAGGTTCCGTATCTCGATCAATACCTTTTTCAAAACCAGCTGCAGCCGCACGAGCACGTCCTGCATGCCATAAGTGGCCAACAAAAAAGAAGAAACCTAAACAGAAATGCGAAGTAGATAACCAACTTCTTGGCGAAACAAAATTTACAGCGTTAATTTCAGTCGCAACACCACCTACTGAGTTTAATGATCCTAAAGGAGCATGTGTCATATATTCAGCTGCACGACGTTCTTGCCAAGGTTGAATATCATTTTTTAATTTGTTTAAATCTAAGCCGTTTGGTCCTCTTAGTGGTTCTAACCAAGGTCCTCGGAAATCCCAAAAACGCATAGTTTCACCACCAAAAATAATTTCTCCAGTTGGAGATCTCATTAAATATTTCCCTAAACCTGTAGGTCCTTGTGCAGATGCAATATTAGCACCTAAACGTTGGTCACGAACAAGAAAAGTAAATGCTTGTGATTGTGAAGCTTCTGGACCAGTTGGACCATAAAACTCACTTGGATAACAAGTAGTATTGAACCAAGACATACATACAGCAATAAATCCCATTAAAGAGATAGCTGCAAGACTATATGATAAATAAGCTTCACCAGACCATACAAAAGCACGTCGAGCCCACGCCCACGGTTTTGTTAAAATGTGCCAGATTCCACCAAAAATTAACATTGTTCCAATCCAAATGTGACCACCAATAATATCTTCCATGTTATCAACACTAACAATCCACCCATCTCCACCAAATGGAGATTTTAGAATATAACCGAAAATAACAGCAGGACTAATCGTTGGGTTTGGAATTAAACGAACGTCGCCTCCACCTGGAGCCCAAGTATCGTAAACCCCACCAAAATACATTGCTTTCCAAACAAGAAGCCATGCACCAAGACCTAGAATCACTAAATGAATTCCTAGAATTGTTGTCATTTTATTTTTGTCTTTCCAAACATAGCCAAAGAATGGATATGATTCTTCTAACGTTTCTGGCCCAATTAAGGCGTGATAAACACCACCAAAACCTAAAACAGCAGAAGAAATTAAATGAAGAACACCTGAAACAAAGTATGGAAAAGTATCAATAACTTCACCACCAGGCCCAACCCCATAACCTAAAGTTGCTAAATGAGGTAATAAAATTAAACCTTGTTCATACATTGGTTTTTCAGGAACAAAATGAGCAACTTCAAATAAATTCATTGCACCGGCCCAAAAAACAATAAGTCCCGCATGAGCAACATGTGCACCTAAAAGTTTTCCAGATAAATTAATTAAACGAGCGTTTCCAGCCCACCAAGCAAATCCTGTCGATTCTTGATCACGGCCACCTACAGTTAAAGTACCATTAAAGAGCGTTTCCACGTGGTAATACCTCCTCTGGGAATACAAGTTTTTCATGAGGCTGATCTTGTGCAGCCATCCATGCACGAATACCTTCATTTAGAAGGATGTTTTTTGTATAGAATGTTTCAAATTCTGGATCTTCTGCTGCACGAATTTCTTGTGAAACAAAATCGTAAGCACGTAAATTTAATGCTAAACCTACAACACCTAAAGCACTCATCCATAAACCAGTTACTGGTACAAATAACATAAAGAAGTGTAACCAACGTTTATTTGAAAAAGCTACACCAAAAATTTGTGACCAAAAACGGTTTGCAGTAACCATCGAATAAGTTTCTTCTGCTTGTGTTGGATTAAACGCACGGAATGTGTTTGCACCATCACCATCTTCAAATAAAGTGTTTTCTACTGTTGCACCGTGAATAGCACATAAAAGTGCTGCTCCAAGAACACCAGCAACACCCATCATATGGAACGGATTTAATGTCCAGTTATGGAATCCTTGGAAGAATAAAATGAAACGGAAAATCGCCGCAACACCGAAGCTAGGAGCAAAGAACCAACCAGATTGACCTAATGGGTAAATTAAAAAAACTGAAACAAAAACGGCAATTGGGGCAGAAAATGCAATAGCATTGTAAGGACGAATCTTTACCGATCTAGCAATTTCAAATTGACGAAGCATAAATGCAATTAAAGCAAACGCTCCGTGAAGGGCTACAAACGTCCATAACCCACCTAATTGGCACCAACGTGTAAAATCACCTTGTGCTTCAGGACCCCATAAAAATAGAAGGGAGTGGCCCATACTATTTGGGGGAGTTGATACAGCAGCTGTTAAAAAATTGCATCCTTCAAGATATGAAGTAGCTAAACCGTGTGTATACCATGAAGTAACAAAAGTTGTTCCTGTTAACCAACCACCAAGAGCAAAATATGCGCAAGGTAATAATAATAAACCAGACCAACCTACAAACACGAATCGATCACGTCTTAACCAATCGTCAATTTTATCGAATAACCCGCGTTTTTCTTCAGACTTACCAATTGCGATAGTCACAGCGAAAATCTCCAAATTATAAAAAAGTTTAAAAAAAATGAAAAACTTTTTGAAAATGATTCGTTTAAAAAACGTTTTTAAGGAAAACTTAAATATCAGATGTTTATTTATTTGATTTTTGTTATTTTAAATTATATTTATATTTTTAATGAAGATTTCACTAAGTCTTTTATTTGTTTTTGTTGTTATTATTTAACTTTTTTGTTAAATAATAACAACAAAGTACTTTTAACACGTTAACTTTTCATAGCGAACTAAATACAAAAAAATATGTTAAAACTATTTGAGTTTATTTTTATGAATCTTCTAAACGTCTAATATTATTAAGATTGCACCAAAAGGTTTAAAATGAGGAGCCATTGAATTTAAATGTTTTTGTAATAAAATGACATCGACTTGTTCTGACCAAATAAAATTTTTCAAAACAAAATCTAAAACTTTTTTATTCATGCTCATGGTCAAGAATTCCCTCTAAAAGCTCTTGAAATTGACCACAACTTAATATTTAGTTTTTTTGCAACAAGCCCATTTGTAGCCAAAATGCCTTGTGTTTTTGTATTTTCAGACCGTGCAACTAATTTTAAATAATGTATTTATTACATTAATAATTATACGTTTTACGTATTGAAATCATAATTATTAAGGTAAGAGTTCTAGGAAAATAAATGTGTTACAGTTTATAAAAATACGATATATTTAAACGTCATATTGATATATTTTAACGTCATAGTATAGATTCAAACTTTTACGAGACTAAGTGTTGTATTTGTTTTTGGTGTCTTTACAAGACACCAAAAACATTCTATAAATTTAACTGATCACCACGACGATATTGTAAATATGCTGTAACAAACAAACCAGCTAATGTTACAGGAATTAATCCTAATACAATTCCAGATAAAAGAGGTTCAACCATTTTTTAGTTAAATAAAAGCTATTGATTAGGCTAGTGATAATTTTCTTATGAATTTCGAAAAACTGTTAACATACAAAAATAGAAACGCTAAAACAGTACTTTAAATTCATTCACTTATCAAAACCTAAACAAATCACTAAATTGAAAAATTTTCTTATCAAAATGAAAAATTTAAATTAATTTTGTTTTAATAAGTGTTAAATAAACAGCTAAAACACTAATAAATACAAGAGCAAGTAATCCAATATAACTGGTAACTGTAAACATAAATAATTTTATTATTAATAATTAAAAATTCATTTCTGCTAATTGAACTTTTTCAAATTGTTTTTTCTTAAGAACAAGAAAAACTTGTGTTAATATTGCAACTGCAAAAAAAGCAAGTAATCCAAAAATACGTATTGGATTTTGTAAAACGATTTCAGTATCCATCTGCCCAAACCCACCAACATTTGGATTGTTGGTTAATGGTTCATCAGCTTTAATCGTTTGCCCTACTTTAACAATAACTTCTGGGCCAGCTGGAATTTTTTCAATAATATTTTCCCCAAGTGAATTTGTAATTGTTATTTCATAACCACCTTTTTTTGTTTCAATTGGAGAAATAGATTGAATTTGCCCGCTAACTGAAGAGTTATAAACAGTATTATTACTTTTTGATCCATCAGGATACACTTGACCACGACCACGATTCCCACCAATGTAAATTGGGTATTTTAAATAAGAAATTTTAGTATTTTTTGATGGATCTGGGGATAAGATAGGAAAAACCATTTCATTATATTGTTTTCCAGCAACTGGTCCAATAACTAAAATATTTTTCTTATCTTCGCTATAAGGTTGAAAATAAAGATTTCCAACTTTTTTTTTCATTTCTTCTGGAATTCGATCGCTTGGAGCTAACTGAAATCCTTCTGGTAAAATTAAAACAGCTCCAACATTTAAATCCGCTTTTTTACCGTTTGCACCAACTTGTTTTATTTGTTGATCGTATGGAATTTTTATAACAGCTTCAAAAACAGTATCTGGTAAAACAGCTTGTGGAACTTCAATTTCCACAGATTTTTGAGCTAAATGACAATTGGCACAAACAATTCGCCCATTAGCTTCACGTGGATTTGCATAAGTCGGGTAGAAATTACTTCTTACCAAAATAATTTCCCCCTAAGAACCGTGCATGCATCTCTCAATGCACACGGCTCAAGCATTCATACGCAATTTTAAAAAAAAACATGGGGACAGGTGTAAATTTTATTTAAAAGTGTCTATTTTTGTTAAATAACAAGTTTGCTGAGGAATTTGAATAAGAGGATAATTGATAAATTTTTTTTGATTTCTTATCTCTCATATTAAAAACATTTTTGTCATTAATTTTTAACCAATAATTATTAAAAATCCAACTATGCGTTTTTTTTCCATGGCGTTTTCTAGCCCATTTCCATAAAAGTCTAAAAATATATTTTTCTAACTCACCACTTATTTTTATAAAGTTATTTGCAACAAAATTTTCTTTTTTCCAATAAATAATTTTTTCTGACAATTTCAAAATAAAGATTAATAATGAAAGATTTTTTGATTGTTTAATAAATTGTTTAATTTCGTTTTTATGAAATGTTAGCGATTTTCGAGAAATATTAGTAAAAAAATAACTTTTTTTAAAATAAATAAAATTCCAATTTCCAAAACCAACCCCATTAACCATTTCTATTACACTGATTTGATCTTCATTTATAAAAATACCATTTTTATTAAAAAAACTAAATATAAAATTTTTATAAATTTCTAATTGTTTTTTTGTCGAAAAAGTTATTAAACAATTATAATCAAAATATAAAAAACTAAAAAACGGATTATTTAAAACTTGTTTTTTAAACCCTAGACATTTATTTTTCAAGGAAAAATTAAGAGATTTTAAAGTTAAATTAATAAGCAAAAACAATAAATTTTTATTTTCATTTTTGTCAAAAAAACTCTTGTTATCAATACTAGAATTAAAATCTTTATAAAATTTAGTTTTAAACCATTTTGAAAGAACTTTTTTTTCAATTGGAATGGCTTTGCTAAAAGACTTGACATTAATTTTTTCAAAAAAAGGTTGAAAATTTAATTTTAAAACCCATTTAACTGGAGTTTTATTTGTAAATATTGTTTTAATGTCAGCATATAGATTTTTCGGATTGTCAGGCAAATAAAAATTAGAATTATTTGGATCTGAATTATTGTCTAACAATGGTAGCAAAGTAAAATACCATAAAACTTTATAAATTTTATCTTTAATTCGAGAAAAATCAAAAACATTTTTTTTAGTTTTTATAAATTTTGTTTGAATTGGTTGCAATAGAAATTTATTTTTTCTTTGACGCAACGCCAAAACTTGATTCAATTTAGAATATTCATCAAATTGAACATTTTGACTAAATAAAATTTCTTCAGTAACTTGTTTAACAGCTTTTAAACGCGCAGATAAACTTCGAATAAGCAATCTTTGCAGATTGCGAACTTGCCGTTTTTGATTTTTTTGACTTGCTTTCATAATTCTCTTTTGAAGATATATTACTGACCTTTCTGCTTTTTTCCAATTAACAGCAGTCCATAATTTTTGACTTGTTGGGTAAAACAGTTGACCTTTGGACATAATCTAATCCTTATGTTTTTTTGTTTCTCTACGACTCTTACAAGCGATGTTATTGGTCATAATTTATTCAATTTCCGAATTACGTGAATACTACGAAGAAGTTAGCACTTTTTCAAGTTAAGATTATTTACAAATCTTTATCTTAAGCATTACACTCAAGCATTAGCTTTTTCTTCGATCCTTTACCCTCTAAAGGTTTATTAACTTTGAATTGCCTTTTTAAAAAAACTTTAAAGGCTATTTATAGGGCTTACCTTGTCTTAATATTGATACAGATTTTAGCTCCAGTTAAAATTTACACCGCCGATTTGTCAAAACGTCGTAGTTTTACAAAATATCAACTAACTTTGATCGGAATATCTCAGTCCCTTCCTAGTAAGATCTTTCTGAGATTTGCTCTTACGATGCACTGAACTTTTATTCTGCTTCTAAAATCATTGGAGATCTTCAATTTTTCTAGGTTATGCTGTACGCATGAACTGAAGATTTATTCTCTGCTTTTAACGATTCATTACTGATTTCGCTTTAAGAGTTCTCCATACGTCGACGTTAACGTAGTTTCCTCTAGATTAAACGTAGGGCAACAGTATCAAGTTTTTTACAAACTTTTATAATAGTTTCAAGTCGCACTTTTGTTGAGCAAAAATTGGATATGCATTTGCAGTATTCCCAAATCCAGCGAAAATAGCAAGACTTAAAAAAATAGAAAAAATCAATTGATGATTTTTTTGGAATTTTGAAAACGACATAAAAAAATTATAAAAAAATTTGAAATTTTCTTTTCACTATTATTTTATCTTGATTTTGTTGAAAAAAAAAGTTAAAAATTTTCTTTTAAAATCAACAAAAATATGATATCATGTTTTTAAAGCCACGTCATATCATAGACGGCTTATGTTATTCTTTTAATTAAAAATTCAAAAAAGTATGTCTGAAAAAACAACAGATCGACCAGTATTTCCATTTACAGCCATTATTGGCCAAAATGAGATGAAATTAGCGCTAATTTTAAATGTTATTGATCCCAAAATTGGCGGAGTAATGATTATGGGGGATCGAGGAACAGGAAAATCGACCACAGTGCGTGCTTTAGTTGACTTATTACCAGAAATTCCAGTTGTCGCAAACGACCCATTTAATTCACATCCATCAGATCCAGAATTAATGAGCCAAGAGGTTAAAGAAAAGATTGCCCGTAATGAACCTTTTGAAATTATTAATGCAAGAATTAATATGGTAGATTTGCCTTTAGGTGCAACTGAAGATAGAGTCTGCGGAACAATTGATATTGAAAAAGCTTTATCTGAAGGTGTTAAAGCTTTTGAACCAGGTTTATTAGCAAAAGCAAATCGTGGGATTTTATACGTGGATGAGGTTAACTTATTAGATGACCATTTAGTCGATGTTTTATTAGATTCAGCAGCTTCTGGTTGGAATACTGTAGAACGTGAAGGAATTTCAATTAGTCATCCTGCTAGATTTATTCTTGTTGGATCTGGAAACCCCGAAGAAGGTGAGCTTAGACCCCAACTATTAGATCGATTTGGAATGCATGCTGAAATCAAAACTGTAAAAGACTCTGAACTTCGTGTAGCAATTGTTCTTCAACGATTAGAATTTGATGAATCACCAGAAACGTTTAGAAAAAAATATGAAAAAGAACAACTAGAGCTAACAAAAAAAATTGCTGTAGCTCGAGAAAAAGTAAAATCTATCCAAATTATGGATGATTTATTTTATACAATTTCACTGATTTGTTCTGAATTAGATATTGATGGTCTTCGTGGGGATTTAGTAACAAATCGAGCTGCAAAAGCTCTTTGTGCTTTTGAAGGTCGAGATACCGTAGAATCTAATGATCTTTATCGTGTTATGCCGTTATGTTTACGTCATCGTTTAAGAAAAGATCCTTTAGATACTATTGATTCCGGTGAAAAAATTCAAGAAATTTTGGCAAAATATTTAGAATAATTTTGCTAAAATTGAATGGAATAAAGTGCATATTTATTAGCTTATAAAATGAAATATTAAATACGCTCCTGCCTGGATTCGAACCAGGAATAGCAACTTAGAAGGTTGTTGTGATAATCCTTTTCACTACAAGAGCAATTCGTTTTAAAACCTCAAAATTTATGGGCCGAGCTGGATTCGAACCAGCGTAGGCGTCGCCAGCGGATTTACAATCCGCCCCCATTAACCACTCGGGCATCGACCCTTTTTTTTTTAGTTTTAAATATAATTTTATTATAACAAAAAATTGAAATAAAAACAACTTTTTTTTTAATTTTTTATCTTGGATAAATTTTATTTGAAAAAATTTTCAAATTTATTCAGCTTATGCTATAATAGAGCTTATTGGTAGCCTATAAAAAACTTTCTTTTTTTACGATGTTAACTCTAAAAATTTTTGTTTATACTGTTGTAACGTTTTTTGTATCTTTATTTATTTTTGGTTTCCTTTCAAATGACCCTGGAAGAAACCCAGGTCAAAAAGACATCGATTAATTTTTTTTTTTAATTTTATAGAAAATCCATTATAATTCTACTATACAAAAGTTTTTGTATAGTAGAAGATCCATAACTCAGTTGGTAGAGTGATTGCCTTACAAGCAATAGGTCATCGGTTCGAATCCGGTTGGGTCTAGTTTTATTCAAACTTTTTCCTAATCTTAAAATTCTAGAGAAATTCCTAGAATTTTAAGATTTAATGATTAATTAATTTGATCTTTTTCAATATATAAGAAAAGAGCTGCCATTGCAATTGCTGGAAAAACTAATCCAACTAATGGAACAAAAATAGAAGGTAAAAAACTAACTGCCATATATAAATTCCTCCAATAGAAAAAATTCTATTTCATTTATTATAAACTTATTTTTTAAACAGTGGAAGTGTTTAAGATTCAAATCTTAAACACTTCCAAACAAATCTAATTTGGAAATCAAAATTTCAATCAAGTTGAAAAATCACAATATTCATTTTATCGTGGATTGAAAATTAAACAGCTAAAAGCTCTAAACAATACTATTTAATCTTTATTGGCATAAATCCAAGTTTATGGGCTGTTGTGAAAATGATTGTACTATTTTGATTTTAAACATTTTACAAAAATGAAAAAAGGGTTAATAATTTTTTCATGCACCTAGTCGGATTTGAACCAACGTCGTCTTAAAAAGAAGGAGTATTATGAGTACTCTGCTATCGACCACTCTGCCATAGGTGCTTTTATAAAAAAAGTCGAGTTTGGAGGGAATTGAACCCTCGTCCACATGTGTCGGAAACAAGTGCTCTTATCCGCTGAGCTACAAACTCGAAAACTTTAGATTTTTTCGTTTCTTCCAGTCATTTTCAACCAATTTTCAGCAGCAATATATTTATTCGGAAGAACGCGAACAGCTTCACGCCAATAATCGCCAGCTTTATCGAAAAAAATATTTGCTTTTCTTAAATCGCCAGTTTCAATTGCTTGTTCACCACGCCGATGAAAAATAACAGCAACATTATTTAAAGCTTGTGGAATAGACGGTTGAATTTCTAATGTTTGAAAATAATACTTTAAAGCACGATCATAATCCCCAATTCGAGTATAGACAATTGCTAAATTATAATAAATAAAACTTCGATCATAAGGATCAACTTCTAATCTTAACGCTTCATAATAATTGTAAAGAGCTTCTGAATATTCACCCTCTTCTTGAGCGTCCATACCTTCGCGATAATATGTAAAGGCACTTTTTTCTCTGTTTGAAATTGGTAATACTTTTAATAAGACATCTGCGATAACTGTAAACGCTTGATCTACAAAATTATTATTTTTACTCATAGTGACTCTTTATCTAGACGGAGCCTCCTATCGGATTTGAACCGATAACCTTCGGTTTACAAGACCGATACTCTACCGTTGAGTTAAAGAGGCTCACAATCTCTATTATACTTCAAAAAAAAAATATCTGAAATCTTTTTTATATATAATCTTTTGACCTTTTGAAAATAAGATTGAGTTGTTTCGATATGGAAAAACGAAAAAAAGATTCCAAATCCTCTAACAAGAGTTAGAAGATTTAAAGAGATGACCCTAAACCAGAATACGACCCATAAAAAAAGATTGCAAGTAAACCAATCGCTGCAGTACCTATTAGAGTACCAACAAGCCATAGGGGTACACGTCCTGTAGTTCCAGTGTTAGACATGAATTTTTTTTCCTAAAAAAATGCTAATATTTAAAAATTAAAAAATTTATGATGATTTTCTGTGGTAAGATAGAATTTCATCATAAATTTGTAGGGGGGAAAGATTTATAAATAAAAGTTAGTTAAAAATATAACTAGAAAATAGGACTGCTAAAACGAAAATTAATAATAGTCCCCAGTATAAACTTGTACGATTTAATTCAACACTTTGTTTGTTAGGATTGGGTTTAGACATAATTCCTCCACTTTCTAACGCTGAATAAATTGCATTGCTGTGATCGAACCTAAGAAAAAAATTGTTGGAACAGCTAATGCGTGAACAGCAAGCCATCTAACAGTAAAAATAGGATAAGTATAAGATTTTTTTGTTGTCATATTCTTTTAACTTACTTTAGAAAGACCTTTTACTTGCGTTAATGCATTAAAACGATCAGTGATTAATGGTGTTGTTTGACGATCTTCAGTAAAGTATTCATTAGGTCGTGGACTTCCGAAGACATCATAAGCAAGGCCTGTACTTACAAAAAGCCATCCTGCTACAAAAAGAGATGGAATAGTAATACTGTGAATAACCCAATAACGAATACTCGTAAGAATATCTGAAAAAGGTCGTTCTCCTGTTTGTCCTGACATGATAAACTCCTTGTATCGACTGACTAGATTTTAAATTTTATAAATAGCTAATCAAAAGAACATCACTTTTTGAATATGTTTTGTTTAGAATAAATCAAAAACTTTCGAAGAGCTTTCTTTAGAATTTCCTAAAGGAGGGAATGAAATTTTTAGCTAGTTTGATAATGTCGAAGATTTCTTCGATTTCCTTTAGTATATATTTATATCGGGCGTGAAACAAGTGTTTTAAATAGTGGGTAAAATTTGAAATTTTAGAAAAATGATGTAAGCCGGGTTTTGTCAACTGCGAAATAAACGAAAGTTGTGTGATTATTTATCTTGAAAATTTGTTACCAAATTTTTCTAGCGAGATTATGCTCTTGCTCCAAATAGGGGTTTACCAATATCTAAAAATTTCTTTTTAGGCGATTTTACAAAATGAAAATCTTTGCAACGAATCGAACCATTGGTTCTGTTTTTTTCTGTGGCACTTTCCTTACAAATTGCTCTGGGTATTAACCAGCTAATAAAAATAAAGTGGAGCCCGGACTTTCCTTCAAAAATAAAAATTTTTGACAATCACTTAAAATTTTTTCTAAAATGGGCGAACGACGGGGATCGAACCCGCGAATGATGGAGTCACAGTCCATTGCCTTACCACTTGGCTACGCCCGCCATAATAAGATTATAACAAAATTGAAAAAAATTAGCAAGAACCTATTTAAAAATTTATGATTTCAATTAATAAATGAGCCTTTTCTTTAATCGAAAAATTAAAATTTTTTTAATATTTTTATAAAACACAAAAAAATTTGTTTTCTCACATTACCGACTTTAAAGCATTTTCATTTTAAAGAAAATAACTGACATTTTAGCTCAAAAAATAAAAATCATTTTATCTCATTATCTCATTTTTTTTCTAGCAAGCTAGAAAAAAATATAAAAATAAATAATTCTATTATGGAATAATTAAAAACCTCTGAAAATAAGAGGTTTTTCACAAAACTTAGTAAAAACGTTTAACCATAATGAAACATAAAGAACAACATCGTGGAGTCTTTATTAAAAACAACAAAGCTATAAGATCAAAAATAAGAGCAATTTAAAAATAAACTTTTTGTTTGACTTTCTTACATATTTCACGATAAAATATTATTAAACTTAAACGCGGGTATGATGTAAAGGTAGCGTCTCAGTCTTCCAAACTGAAGGTGAGGGTTCGATTCCCTCTACCCGCTTGATTGTCTATGATTTAATATAAATCATATTTTTTTTTAGTTGAAAAAACAAGATTTATATTAAATCATTGGTTTTTTCGGTGTTTTTATACGAAAAAGCATGCTAATTTACAGGGACAGAGGCTCACGCGTAATTTATAACCAAAATTAAGCTTTGTCAGGCTAGCATTACCAGTTTTAATTCTATTTTGAACACTAATTTTGGAATTGACTGAAAAAAGTTTACGCTGTGTTATATCAGCTTGTGCGAACAAACAAGTATTCCACTAAAGTTAAGTATAAGCCAATAGCTGTTCGATTTTAGTTTTTCTTACGCATTCGTTTGATCAAAGATCACAAATAATTTTTCGAATTTGCATATTTAAAGTGGCTAATCCATAGGTTATATATATTTATAATTGGTAAAACGAGAGATTCATTTTATAGAATCTCTCGTTTTTTATTTAGTTAAAAACTTTTCCATTAAAGCTAAATGAATAATCTTTAACATCAAAATTCAATCTTCTGAAGAAAACTGCGATGCAGTAAAAATTATAATGTATCTACAGTATCAAATTCAAATTTAATTTCTTTCCAAACTTCACAGGCAGCAGATAATTCAGGACTCCATTTACAAGCAGCACGAATAACATCTCCACCTTCGCGAGCAAGATTACGACCTTCGTTACGAGCTTGGATACAAGCTTCTAAAGCTACACGGTTTGCCGCAGCACCTGGAGCGTTACCCCAAGGGTGACCTAAAGTCCCACCACCGAATTGTAAACAAGCATCATCACCAAAGATTTCAACTAAAGCTGGCATATGCCATACGTGAATACCACCAGACGCAACTGGCATAACACCTGGTAATGCAGCCCAATCTTGACTAAAGTAAATACCACGGCTACGATCTTTTTCGATGTAACTATCACGCATTAAGTCAACAAAACCTAATGTTACTTCACGTTCACCTTCTAGTTTTCCTACAACAGTTCCAGAATGAAGGTGATCACCACCTGACATACGAAGAGCTTTAGCTAAAACACGGAAGTGAATACCATGATTTCTTTGACGGTCAATAACAGCGTGCATTGCACGGTGAATATGAAGAAGAAGACCATGATCACGAGCAAAAAGTGCAAGAGAAGTGTTTGCAGTAAAACCACCTGTAATGTAGTCATGCATAATAATTGGAACACCAAAATCAGCAGCAACTTGTGCACGTTTCATCATTTCTTCGCACGTTCCAGAAGTAACGTTTAAGTAGTGACCTTTAATTTCTCCTGTTTCAGCTTGAGATTTGTAAATTGCTTCTGCAACGAAACAGAAACGATCTCTCCAACGCATAAATGGTTGTGAAGTAACGTTTTCGTCATCTTTAGTAAAATCTAAACCACCACGAAGACATTCGTAACAAGCACGTCCATAGTTTTTAGCAGAAAGACCTAATTTTGGTTTAATTGTACAACCTAATAAACTACGACCGTATTTGTTTAGTTTATCACGTTCAACTTGAATACCGTGAGGAGCACCTTGGAATGTTTTTGCATAAGCAACTGGAATACGAAGATCTTCTAAACGAAGAGCACGTAAAGCTTTGAAACCAAAAACGTTTCCTACGATTGATGTAAGTAAGCTTGTTACTGAACCTTCTTCAAAAAGATCTAAAGGGTAAGCAATGTAAAAAATATATTGATTTTCTTCACCAGCAACAGGTTCGATGTCGTAACAACGACCTTTGTAACGATCTAAGTTTGTTAAACCGTCAGTCCATACAGTAGTCCAAGTTCCTGTTGAAGATTCAGCTGCAACAGCTGCACCACACTCTTCTGGTGGAACACCTGCTTGAGGTGTACAACGGAATGCAGCAAGAATATCAGTGTCTAGTACTTGGTAATCAGGAGTGTAATAAGTTAAACGGTAGTCTTTTACACCAGCTTTAAAGCCAGCACCTGTTTTAGTTTCAGTTTGTGGAGCCATGTTTGACAAATTGATTGAAAAAAGTTAGTCGATCATAAAAAGTGCCCGGAAATAAAAATTATTATTTTTTGTAAATATTTTTAAATAAATGTAACATAGAAAAGTGATAACTAGTTAAACTAAAAATAAGCTTTATTATAAAAAAAATTATTAGTTTAAATATGAATTTTAAAAGAGTATAAAATAAATTTTAGATCATAAAAAATTTTATGTATTTATTTTTACCTTTTTGTTTTTGATTGATTTTAACACCATAATGTTTTTTTTTTAAAACTAAAAAATCATATTGGTAAAAATCAAATAATTTAGCAGTTTTTAATCTTTAGACGCAAAGATTAATAAAAAAGTTTTTTTTTGGCACTATGAGTGTTTCGACTGAAACAAAAAATGTTGGTCGTATTAGTCAAATTATTGGGCCAGTTGTTGACGTAACTTTCCCACCAGGAAAAATGCCAAAAATCTATAACTCGCTAACAATTTCTGGAAAAACTCAATCAGGCGAGTCTGTTTCTGTAACATGTGAAGTTCAACAATTATTAGGAGATCATTGTGTTCGTGCTGTTTCAATGAGTGCGACAGATGGTTTAATGCGTGGGATGACTGTTTTTGATAACGGCGCTCCATTAACAGTTCCTGTTGGAACACCAACATTAGGAAGAATTTTTAATGTTCTTGGTGAACCTGTAGATAACTTAGGACCAGTTGATTCAAAAAATGGTTTAGCAATTCATAGACATGCTCCTGCATTTGTAGATTTAGACACAAAACTTTCAATTTTTGAAACTGGAATCAAAGTTGTAGATCTTTTAGCTCCTTATCGTCGTGGAGGTAAAATTGGTTTATTTGGTGGTGCTGGAGTAGGTAAAACAGTTTTAATTATGGAACTGATTAATAACATCGCAAAAGCACATGGTGGAGTTTCAGTTTTTGGGGGTGTTGGTGAAAGAACACGTGAAGGAAACGATCTTTACATGGAAATGAAAGAATCAGGTGTTATTCAAGAAAAAAATTTACCAGCATCAAAAGTAGCGTTAGTTTATGGTCAAATGAATGAACCACCTGGGGCAAGAATGCGTGTTGGTTTAACAGCTTTAACGATGGCTGAATATTTCCGTGACATTAATAAACAAGACGTTTTATTATTTATTGATAATATTTTCCGATTTGTTCAAGCTGGTGCTGAAGTTTCGGCTTTATTAGGACGTATGCCTTCCGCTGTAGGTTACCAACCAACATTAGCAACAGAAATGGGTGGATTACAAGAACGAATTACATCAACAAAAGATGGCTCTATCACGTCAATTCAAGCTGTATATGTTCCAGCAGATGATTTAACAGACCCTGCTCCGGCAACAACATTTGCTCACTTAGATGCAACAACAGTTTTATCGCGCGGCCTTGCATCTAAAGGAATTTATCCAGCCGTAGATCCTTTAGATTCAACATCAACAATGTTACAACCGTGGATTTTAGGTGAAGAACACTATTCGTGTGCTCAAAACGTGAAACAAACACTTCAACGCTATAAAGAATTACAAGATATTATTGCAATTTTAGGTCTTGATGAATTATCAGAAGAAGATAGAAAAATTGTTGCAAGAGCACGTAAAATTGAAAGATTCTTATCTCAACCATTTTTTGTTGCTGAAGTTTTCACTGGATCTCCAGGAAAATATGTAAGTTTAGCAGAATCGATTCAAGGGTTTAATTTAATTTTAACAGGTGAATTAGATTATTTACCTGAGCAAGCGTTTTATTTAGTTGGAAATATTGATGAAGCTATTTCTAAAGCTGAAACTCTTAAATAACTTATTTATTTCATAAAATCAAAAAGGAAAGTTTTATGAGTTTACAAATTTGTATTATGACACCTGAGAAGGTGTTTTTTAATGAAAAAGCAGATGAAATTATTTTGCCAACAAATACTGGTCAAATGGGTGTTTTAGCTAACCATGCTCCATTAATTTCTGCTTTAGATATTGGAATTATGCTTATTAGAACACAAAATACTTGGAATTCTATTGCTTTAATGGGTGGGTTTGTTTTAGTTCAAAAAAATCAAGTAACTGTTCTTGTAAATGAAGCTGAATCAGCAAAAACCCTTAATAAAGAGCAAGTAGAATTAGCTTTTAATGAAGCAAAAAATCAATTTGAAAAAGCAGAAGGAACAAAACAAAAAGTAGAAGCAAATTTTGCTTTTAAAAGAGCCCGTGCTCGTTATCAGCTTGTCAAAGAAAACTAGAAAAGTAAAATTTTAAATATGTGATAAACAAAACAAAACCCTTTTCATAAGGGTTTTGTTTATCTTTTTAAAAAATAATAAAATTATGGCAAGATATAGAGGTCCGCGTGTAAGAATTATTCGAAGATTAGGTGAATTACCAGGTTTAACGCAAAAAACAACAAAACGTCAAAATCCGCCTGGACAGCACGTCAAATCAAAATGGCAAATGATGAAATTATCACAATATAATTTAAGATTACAAGAAAAACAAAAATTACGTTACCATTTCGGGTTAAGTGAAAATCAATTGCTAAATTATGTTAAAAGAGCTCGACAACAAAAAGGAGCTAGTGGGCAACTTTTATTAGAGCTATTAGAAATGCGATTAGATAATCTTTTGTTTCGCTTAGGGATGGCACCAACAATTTCAGCTGCCCGTCAATTTATTAGTCATGGACATGTTTTAGTTAATTCAAAAAAAGTCGATATTCCGAGTTATCAGTGTGAGCCAAAAGATATTATTTCTATTAAACAAAAAAAAGAATCAAGAAAATTGATTGCTGATTATCTTGAGCAAAATTCAAAACAAAAAATCGCCCCTCATTTATCTTTAAACCCAGAAAATTTAATTGGAATTGTTAACGATAAAGTAAACTCTCAATCGTTAGGATTGAACATTAATGAGCTACTTATTGTAGAATATTATTCAAGAAAAGTTTAGTTTTTTTTTAATGTGTCGAAAAATTTTCGACACATTAAAATTATTGGGGAAAGAGGGACTTGAACCCTCACGACCAAAAAGATCAACGGATTTTAAGTCCGCAGCGTCTACCAATTCCGCCATATCCCCGTGAACATAATATTATTATAACACAAAATTAAAAATAAAAGTCATTTTTTAATTTTGTTTTCTAAACAAAAAATTTACCAAGTTTAGCAATATCATCGTCACGTAAAATTTCTTTTTCAATTACTGACTGAACAAAAAAATCTAAAAATTCACGGTTAAAGTTTAACATTTCAAAAGCATTGTTAAATGATTTTTGTAAAATTGATTGATACATCAAATCACGATTGTTTCGAGCAATATCGTCAAATGGGATTGTTCGGCTTAAAAGATATGTTTGATTATTATGGTAATATTGATCTGGAGGTGCCCATTCTTCATTAGATTCATTTTCTTCAGGATCATACATATAAATTCGATACCAATTTGCGGAACTTGAATCAAAATAATCATTTTCTTTTGTCACTTGAATTTGCCACCATGGTTTTATAGACCATTGTTGAAAATTTCGATATTTTGATTGTTGTTTTTCAATCGAATCGATTTCAATTTCATAAACAAAATTAGAAAAAAAGTCTAAAATAGTTGGATCTAAAATTTCAAACATATTTCGATTTGGAGCCAAATTAAAAAGATTCGGAACCACTAAATTTTTTGAATAAAAGTACCATTTGTCCACCATTAAATAGGCTAATGAAGTAGCATTTTTTAGATCGTCTGATCCTAAATCAGACTGCCAAAGGTTTAATTTTGATTTTTTAAACCCATAAACTGAATTTACTAAAAATAGTATTTCTGAAGCTTTTCCACCGTGTAAAGTTACAATTTTATTTTCTAATTCGATTCGTCGACATAATTTAAAATCTTGTTCACTTTTTAACTTAGAATATCTTGTATTTTTTGTTTTTTGAATTAAAGAACAGCCAAATGAAAACGGTGGAAGATTATTAGCTATAGTCGCTGTTTCTAATATACTTCTCCCGCATTGATAATAGGCTAAACGAGAAATAGCAAAAGGATCATTTTTATTTAGTGAAAAATTAGAATTCGAAAGTTTTGAAGAAATTTCAGAACTTGAATTTATTACTTTTTCTATCCCATATTCAATAGTCGACATTGTGTGACATGAATTATTTAAAATTGCTTGGATGGAAGATTGATTCATTATTGCAGCTAAATCAGCGCCACTTAAACCTAGTGTTTGATTTGCAATTGAACCCCAAGAAATATTAGGGTCCATACCTAAATTTGTTCCGTAAATTTTACAAATCTCAAGACGTTTTGTTTTTCCTGGAAAATGAAGTTTAAAAATTTTATCAAATCGGCCGGGGCGAGTTAAAGCAGGGTCTAAACTCTCAGGACGATTAGTGGCTCCTATAACAACTACATGTTTTTTTGCTTTTAAACCATCTAATTCAATTAAAAGTTGCATTAATAAACTTAATGTTTCCTGGTTTTGCTGAGGAGTTTGATCTTTTTGTTCCTCCAGATTTTCACGTTTTTGATTTTTTTCTAAAGGTAATGAAAGTTTTTTGGAAAATGGTATGCCAGAATTTACATTTGTTTTTTTTTCAGAAAAATGATTAAAAATTGAACCGATTGAATTTTCAAGAATATTCGTTCTTTTTTCCCCAATACTATCAATTTCATCAAAAAAGATAATGCAAGGAGCTAATTTTTTTGCTTTTTCAAAAAGATTTTGTAAACGTTGAGCGCCTAACCCTTCAAAACTATTTAATGCACTTGTAGATTGAACTAAAACAGGAACTTGAGCTTCTCCAGCAATTGCTTTAACTAATAATGTTTTTCCTGTTCCCGGTAAACCAACCAATAAAATTCCTTTTGGTAGCATATTTCCAATTTTAAAAGATCGTCCTGAATTTCTTAAAAACCAAACGATTTCAGAAAGTTCACAAAAAATATGTTCAATACCTGCAATATCACGAAAACTTTTTTTTGTTGTTTTAATTACACGATAACAGAAATTTGAATTATTTGTTGGAGCAAATTCATCTTTAAAAGATTCATCAACAATTCCTAACGAAGAAATTAAATCAATTAAATAAGAAATTAATTCTCGACCGTATTCTTGTAAAAATTGTTTTAATATATAAAAAATAAAAAGAGCAAAAAGATATTGACTAATAAATAACCATGAATTTTTATTAATAGGTTCCCAAGTATCGGTTTGTAAAAACTGTTCAGAATTATTAAATAACATTTTTTTAAATTCATAATAACTTGATTTCTTATTATACGAAAAATTAAAAAATGCTTTTCTTACTAATTCTGCTGACATTGATGATTGGACAAATTCAGGCTCATAAAAATAGATGTTTTTATTAGTAAATTTTTTGAAAAATTCTTTTTCATTTTGATATTCAATAACATCAAAATAATAATTTAGAGGGTCTTTTTGTAAAGTACTTATTTGACGAACTGGAAATGAATTAATGAAATTTGTATTTTTATTTTCTACCGATAGAGTTTGATTATCACTAAACCATGTTTTCCAATCTTTTAAATAACAAATTTCAAATCGATCATCATAAGTAAAAATATCAGATGAAAAATCTTTTTCGACTAAATTTCTCTTTAGAGAATTTATTACAGTTTGTTTATCTGTAATTTGGTCCAGTTTTGAGGAATCAAAACAATTTTTAGAGGCATTTTTTAAATGATAGAAATTATAATTTCCAAAAAATGCTAAAAATTCTCTATTTTTCGGATTATTTGAATCCATTTGTTTTTGTAAATTCTCCAAAACCTCTTTAAAATTTTTTGCCTCATAATAATCCATCTCATAATTATACGTTAACCCAGGCCCACTATAAAGAATCCCTTCACCTTCTAAATTATAAAGAATTGGCTTGTACTTCATTTTTAGTGAAATTGGTTTTGTTTTCAAAGGTAAAGATAATGATGAAAAATTAAAATTTCCAACAAGATCAATTTTAAGGTGACTTGAATTTTTTTTTTGAAAAAAAGAGTTAAAAAAATTGAAATATTTTTCGTTTATTAATAAAGATAAGCGATTTTTTTTATTTAAATCCGGATACTCAAATCCAGACATTTGGCGAAAACGATTTGTCCATTTTTCATGTGGAAGTAATTCTTTAGTTTCAAACGTTTCCAAAAAATTTAAAATTTGATTCGAGGCTATTATATTGGTTTTTGAGGGTAATAGGTCCACAATCTCATTTAAATTTGAAATTGGAACAAATTGGCTCATATAATTTTTTTGATAAAAAAAAGAATGGATTTGCCTTTGAATTTTTTGCCATTTTTGATAATTTTCAAACCGAGGATTAGAATTTAAAAATTCTCTAATTTGTTCATTTTGATAATTGAAATCAAAATGTGCATTGTAACTAAAAGTTGATTGAATAAGATCATTCTCGCAGTTTTGAGCTTGATTTTTTAATTGGCTTGTATTAACAGCTGAAAAAGCAACAAGTTTTATTGAACTTTTTTTAAAATTAAATTGAGAAGCGTTAACAAATGATATTGTTTGTTTTTTCAACGTATTTGATTTTAAATTTAATTTAGACGCTTTATTATTAACAAATGGTATTGTGTTTTCTATCAAAGAATTTTTTTTATTATTTAAACTTTCATCTTTTACATCATTTTCTATTTTCAAACGAAAAAAATCAAGTGAATCTATTTTTTTTTGTTTAGACCCTTCTAATTTAAAAGGAAATTCATCCAATTGATAATCTTTCTTTTGCCCAAGATTGTAAGCTTTGTTCTCTAAAAGTTCATAATAGTTAGATTGGAAATTTTCTCTAGCTGGAAAAATTAAAAAATGATCATTTACTAGAGCTTTATCTTTTTTGGGTAAAGTTCCTAAAAAAAACTGTTTTTTTTTATTTTTCCAATTTGATTTTAATTCAAAGCTTATGAAATTATTACAATAATTTACGAAGTTTAGTGAATTTTCAAAAATAAGAGTTTCTAGAAACATTTTAGAAATATTTTTAAAATTTCTAAAATTTGTGGAAGAAAATGGTAAAGTTAAAAAACTTGTTTTTTGCATTGTATCCCATGAAATATTTTCATAGTTATAAAAAACTCCAGGGACATTTATTTTTGTTAAATCTCGGATTTCTTTCAACTTAGTTCCATTAAATAATCCAAAATATAAGGTTATTGGGAAAATAAAAAAACTTAATGTTCCAGGATTATAATTTGAAATTTTTAAAAGAAATGTTTTGAAGGATTTTTTAGACATTGCAATTGAAATTTCTGTTTTTATAAAATAAAACTGAAAGCTTTTTAGTAAAAAATTTTTTAAAACTAAATTTTTCATAAGCTATTTTTTATGTAAATCATAAACATCAAAGTTTTATATAAAATGAGTGTTTGTAAAAGCAGACTTGCTTCTCTAGCAAATCTGTTTTTACAATAAGTTTTTTCTCAAAAATTCGTTTTATTTGTTTCCAAGATTCATGGCTAAATACTAATAAGCCTAATCTGAGATTTAAATTCATGGCTTTAAAAAATCCAAATTAAACTACGAAAGAATTTAAAATTCCAACAGCGAAAACTAAGAAAAACCATAAACCAACTCCTGAAAAAACAGTTCCTTTATTTTCAACCCATCCGTTTGGTGAGGCAAATGTTACAGGCACAGCAATAACTAAAAGAAAAGAAGTAGCTACAAAAGCAAAAAGGCTTAATTGAAAAATTAAAAGCATAATAAAATATCTCCAACGTTAACAAAAGAACAACTAAATGAGGTACAGATTTATTAATCTTTCGCACCAATTATTATGAAACGAATTTTAATTTTTATTTATATAAGTCTAGTTTATCATACTTTAAATTTTATTTGATCTTAATTTTGAACAATTAAAAAATTGAACTAATTGCTAATTCATGTTACAATATTGAAGCAGGGTTCGTAGCTCAGAGGTAGAGCACTCGGCTTTTAACCGACTGGTCATGGGTTCAAATCCCATCGAACCCAAAAACTATTTTTCTATTTTCAATTAAAAATTGATTTTGATAAAAAATTAAAACAATATTTCTAGATAACATAAAAATGGTTAAAGTGTTATAATTATTTTTTTTAGAAATTAAAAAAATAATTTTTAATATTTTTTCTAGTAAATCAAATCGAATATTGGTAATTTTTAATAATTTTAAAATTGAAATTAAAACTCTTTTTTTAAGACTATATGGTAAAAACAAAAATAAAGTTAAATTAATACAAAAGCTTTGATTTGTGCAGTTTTTTAATTGAATTTTCTTTAAAATCTTTAAAGTTAACAAATTTATATATTCAAATTCAGTTAAAAATATTTCAATAAAACGTGTTAAAGTTCTATCGATTTTTGGGTTGAAATAAAATCGTAATAAAGGCAAAAGTTGATAGCGAATTCTATTTCTAAAATATTCAACTTTAAAATTAGTTTTATCAATGATTACGGGATAATTATAAAACTTTGTAAAACAACAAATTTCATACCTATATAAAAATAATAAAGGACGAATTAGAAGAAAACGAGTATTTTTAGGTTTATTTAAATAAATTTTATATGCTGATTTAAAATTTATTCCAAAACATACAAATTTATTTAAAAAACGAGTTTTTTTCCATGAAATTGACGATAAATTTGAAACTCCAGAGCCCCGAAAAATATTAAATAAAAATGTTTCATTTTTATCACTTTTACTATGCCCAGTAATGATAGTATTAATTTTATAAAAATTTTGAATTCTTTCAAATTGAAAATATCTCCATTCTCTTGATTTTTCTTCAGTTTTTAAAAACGAACAAGGAACATTGATTACTATTTTAATTCTTAGTAAATAATGAATTCTTAATAAATGAAATGATGAAATAAAAGAATCAGTTTGCCAGAAATGATTACAATAAGTGGAGTAAGTGTATAAAGACCATTGATTTTTTATAATGGAAATTAAAATTAAAAGAATAAGAGAATCTTGACCACCAGAAATACCCAAAATTAAACTTTGATTAGATAAAAATAATATCTTTGTATTAACAAGTTTAATAAAAATCTTAAGAAGTAAATTCATTATTATTAAAATTAAATGCAAAATTGCCAGAAACCAGACTTGAACTGGTGACACGAGGATTTTCAATCCACTGCTCTACCAACTGAGCTATCCCGGCAAAACTTTTTATATATAATATATTAAATTGTTTTTATACAATTGTCAAACTTTTTATTTTTTTAAAAAACTATGAATCAATTTAAATCATTTATTAATTTTCTTATTCCAATTAAATCATTTATTATGAGTCAGATTATTATTCGCGTAAAACAATTTATTATGATTCGTTTTATTAATCCAATTAAATCATTTTATTGGGTTCATTTTATGAACCCAATGACTAAGTGGAGTTTTCGTTTTTTGCGTAACCCTTATTATTTTTTTCCCATTTTTTTTGCTGTTTTAATTCTTTTGGGAAGCGGATCTTTATCTGATTTTTTAAAATGTTATATGAAATATAGCATAATCGTATTCGCTTATTTTACTTGGCCACGCACAAGAGAACCTTTTTTTCTTATAGAAGTATTATTAGTTTTAACAACCTACTTTATCGGTTATCAAGAAGCACGTAATTTTTGTGTCGTTTTTGTTTTTTTAATGTGTCTTTTGGTGCCCATTATTTCGTGTTTTCTTTCATACGTCTTACTAAATGGATAACGTTTTGATTGATAAAAAAACAAAATTAAATATAATTATTAAAAAGTTTTTAAAAAAAGTAATAAATTTTAGTGTTTTTAATATGGCAAAAAAAGGTATGATTGAACGCGAAAAAAAGCGTCAACGTTTAGTTTTAAAATATTCTGAAAAACGAAACAAATTAAAACAAGAATTTAAAGAAACTGAGTTTTTAGAAAAAAAAATTGAAATTTCAAGAAAACTTCAAAAATTCCCTAAAAATAGTTCGGTGACAAGATTACATAATAGATGTATTATCACGGGAAGGCCAAAAGGATATTTAAGAGATTTTGCATTATCTCGTCATTGTCTTCGTGAGATGGCTCATCAAGGACTACTACCTGGCGTTAAAAAAGCTAGTTGGTAATTTTCAAATTTAATACTTGCAAATTTTTTAATAAAAGTTATATAATCTTTTTATAAGTATAAAGAGAAATGCGGAGTAGAGCAGCTTGGTAGCTCGTCGGGCTCATAATCCGAAGGTCGATGGTTCAAATCCTTCCTCCGCTATTTCATAACAAACTTATAATTTATATTTATAACTAATAAGCCCCCATCGTCTAGAGGCCTAGGACATCTCCCTTTCACGGAGGAAACAGGGATTCGAATTCCCTTGGGGGTATTTTTATAATAACGGAATGAGTCCTAGTAATTTTAAATAAAATGCAATTAATTTTATTGAATAAATATTTTTATTAAAGGTTTAAATATTATGACTCGTGTAAAAAGAGGTTTTGTAGCGCGAAAAAGAAGAAAAAAAATTCTAAATTTAGCCGAAGGTTTTCGCGGTTCATCTTCTGTTCTTTTTCGAACAGCAAATCAACAAAATATGAAAGCTTTACGCTATTCATATAGAGATCGAAACCAAAAGAAAAGACAATTTCGAAGCTTATGGATCACAAGACTCAATGCAGAAATTAGAACAACAGGAATTAGCTATAATGAATTCATTCATACTTTAAAACAAGAAAAAGTTAGTTTAAATCGTAAAATCCTTTCTCAATTAGCCTTAAGAGACCATGATGCTTTTTCAGCTATTTTAAAACGAGAAATTTAAAAAAGCCCAAAAAAGTTCAAAAATTGTCATGATTGTTTAATGCATTTTCTAAAATTTTTAATCGATTTATTACACGATTTACAAAGTTTTAAACATAAAACGAAAATCTATTGATAATAAAACATATTATAAGTTAACAATCAAATATTGTTTTTACTATAAAAAATAAATAAGAATCTATTCTTTTTTCAATTCCATCTCTTTCAATGTAAGTTAGTTTCATCTTATGAAAACCCTTGTTTTACTAATGGAGTGCAATGAAATTTTTTAATTTTTGGTTTATATTGATTTTTTCCAGGGGAGACTTTTATTTCTTCAAACGTTAACTCCTCGGTTTCTTTATGTATTTGAAACTGAGCCATCATTATAAATTTATTCTTTTTAAAAACTCAATATTAATGATATTTCTCTCCAAGACAGCTTAATCAATGTAAGCTACTAAATAGCACTTGGTAATGATTTTAATTTACTAATTCGAAATAAAATCTTTCTTTTTTTTAAGTTGGCAATAAAGAGTATTTGTAAGCCTAAATTTAGGCTTACAAATTCTTAATTTTTGTGAATAAAAGCTAATAATCCGACCATACGTGCATTTTTAATTGCTTTTGCCATGGATCTTTGCTGTTTTGCTGATAATTTACTTAATCTGCGTGATAAAATTTTTCCTTCTGCACTAATAAATTTTCTTAATAAAACGACATTTTTGTAATCAATCGTCCCTAAAACGGTTGGCGATTTTGTTTTAGGTTGAATGATTGGACGCTTAAATATTTTTTTACGCATTTTTTTAACTATTAATAAAAAATAAACTTTCGTTTTCTACAAAATGCTATCAAAAAATTGAAGTTTAGTCAAGATTGCATTTTTTTATGATAATAATATCACGCCCTGTAGGAATTGAACCTACGACATCAGGTTTTGGAAACCAGCGTTCTACCAACTGAACTAAGGACGTTTGATATCGGGATGACAGGATTCGAACCTGCGACCTCCTGTTCCCAAAACAGGAGCGCTACCAAACTGCGCTACATCCCGTAAATATCTTCTTTTTAAAGAATAACTTGAAATGATTTGAATTGCAAGATAATGCATTTTTTTCAAAAATTTAATTTTGAAAGATTTCTCGTGCTAATATATAAATCATGGAAGGCTTCTTTCCAAATGGTAGAAACTTCCAATATCTCTAAAAACACTTTGATTATGAAAAATTTTACTATTTATTTATCAACAGCTCCAGTTGTTGGAACAATTTGGTTTATTTTTACAGCTGGATTAATTATTGAAATTAATCGATTTTTTCCAGATCCTTTAATCTTTAACTTTTAATAATTGATTGCGATAAAATCGCCCTCGATTTTTTAAGTGAAAATTTCATACAGTATTAATAATTAAACCAAAATAATTTTAATTTTATATTAAAATGAAAATTTTTTTGTATGCCTACAATTCAACAACTTGTTAATTCTGCAAGAAAAAAGATTTTAAATAAAACAAAATCACCTGCACTTCGAGCATGTCCTCAGCGCCGTGGTGTATGTACAAGAGTTTATACAACAACTCCTAAAAAACCTAATTCTGCACTTCGAAAAGTTGCTCGTGTTCGTTTAACATCAGGATTTGAAGTAACTGCTTATATTCCAGGAATTGGACATAACCTTCAAGAACATTCTGTTGTTTTAGTTCGTGGTGGAAGAGTTAAAGATTTACCTGGTGTTCGTTACCATATTGTTCGTGGTACTTTAGATACTGCTGGAGTAAAAGATCGAACACAATCACGTTCTAAATATGGTGGAAAAAGACCAAAACAATAAATTTAAAAAAATATTTTAAAAAAGGAGTTTTTTATGTCAAGACGACATATAGCTAAAAAAAGAGTTTTATCACCTGATCCAATTTATAATAGTAGACTTGTTCATATGATGACAAACCGCCTTATGAAAAGTGGTAAAAAAGGTCTAGCATTTCGTTTAATTTATGAAGCTTTAAAAAATGTGGGTCAAACAACTCAACAGGATCCAATTAAAATTATGGAGCAAGCAGTTCGAAACGCAACCCCTTTTGTGGAAGTTAAATCGAGAAGAATTGGTGGGTCAACCTTTCAAGTACCCCTTGAAGTTGGAACTGAACGCGGCACTACTTTGGCGATTAGCTGGTTATTATCTTCATGTCGAAATAGATCTGGGAAAGATACAGTTACAAATTTAACTAATGAAATATTAGATGCTTCAAAAAATATGGGAAATGCTATTCGAAAACGAGATGAAGTTCATAAGATGGCTGAAGCAAATAAAGCATTTGCAAAATATCGTTTTTAAAAAAACGTTTTAAAATCTGGATGATTTTTAATAGAATTTCAACAAATAATTATAAAAAAGGAAATTTTTAAAATGGCACGTCAAAAATTTGAAAGAAAAAAACCTCACGTAAATATTGGAACAATTGGTCATGTAGATCATGGAAAAACAACATTAACAGCTGCAATTACAATGACTTTAGCATCTGGTACTGGTCAAGCTGGAAAAGGCTATGATGATATTGATTCAGCACCCGAAGAAAAAGCACGTGGTATTACTATTAATACTGCTCATGTAGAATATGAAACAGCTAAGAGACATTATGCACATGTAGATTGTCCTGGACACGCTGATTATGTTAAAAACATGATTACTGGTGCAGCTCAAATGGATGGGGCTATTTTAGTTGTTTCAGGCGCTGATGGTCCAATGCCTCAAACAAAAGAACATATTCTTTTAGCAAAACAAGTTGGTGTTCCAAATATTGTTGTCTTTTTAAATAAAGAAGATCAAGTAGATGATCCTGAACTTTTAGAACTTGTTGAGTTAGAAATTCGTGAAACATTAGATCAATATGAATTTCCTGGTGATGAAATTCCCGTTGTTGCTGGTTCAGCTTTATTAGCTTTAGAAGCTTTAACTAATTCACCAAATCTTAAAAGAGGTGACAATCCATGGGTAGATAAAATTTTTGGTTTAATGGATAAAGTGGATGAATATATTCCGACACCTGAAAGAGATGTTGATAAACCATTTTTAATGGCTGTAGAAGATGTTTTCTCTATCACTGGACGTGGGACAGTTGCAACAGGTAGAATTGAGAGAGGAACTGTTAAAGTTGGGGATACAATTGAAATTGTTGGCTTAAAACCAACAAAATCAACAACAGTAACTGGTATTGAAATGTTCCAAAAAACACTTGCAGAAAGTTTTGCAGGTGAAAACGTTGGTATTTTACTACGTGGTATTCAAAAAATCGATATTGAACGTGGGATGGTTTTAGCAAAACCGGGTGCTATTACACCTCATACAAAATTTGAATCAGAGATTTATGTTTTAACAAAAGAAGAAGGTGGTCGTCACACACCATTTTTTCCAGGATATCGCCCACAATTCTATATGCGAACAACTGATGTAACTGGTAAAATTGAATCGTTTGTGTCAGATGATGGAAAAGAAGCCCAAATGGTTATGCCAGGAGATCGTATTAAAATGGCAGTTGAATTAATTCAACCAGTTGCTATTGAAAATCAAATGCGCTTTGCTATCCGTGAAGGTGGAAGAACGGTTGGTGCAGGTTCTGTAACTGCAATTTTACTATAATTCCACTTTTCTAAATTTTAAATATTGGCCCTATTAATAAAAACGGGCCAATATCTCTCAAAAAGGAATATTTACCGATGAAAACTTTGGAATTAATTAAAAAAATTGAAACTCAGCAACTAAAAAAAGATATTCCTAATTTATCAGTAGGTGATACTGTACTTCTTGGAATGATTATTCAAGAAGGGAATAAACAACGTCTTCAACCTTATGAAGGAACAATTCTAGCAAAAAATAATCAAGGAATAAACGCAACTATTAATGTTCGAAAAATTTTTCAAGGTGTTTCAATTGAACGCATTTTTTTAATTCATTCACCCTCTCTTCAAAAAATAGAAATTATTCGACACTCAAAAGTTCGTCGAGCTAAGTTATATTATTTAACAAATAGACTTGGGAAAACTGCGAGATTAGTTCAACGTTTTGAAAAAACAAAATAATTAAAAAAGCTATATTGTGACTAAAACGTTACAATATAGCAATACATTTTACAAATATTTAAATAGCCCTACTGTAAAGCTTTCTTCGTAAATATGGAATATTCTTCAGATTTAAAAGAGTCTCAATTGATTCGTCGTTATAATATTGTGGGCTCAAGACGATTTAGTAATCTCTTTTGGGCTTCATTTCTTACTATTGGTGGTTTTTATTTTCTAATAACAGGATTATCCAGTTATTTTCGATTTTCTTTTTTTCATTCAGACAATATTATTTTTTTTCCACAAGGCCTTGTGATGTGTTTTTACGGCTTATTAGCATTATTTTTAAGTATATATTTATGGCTTACTATTCTCTGGCAGGTTGGTGGAGGCTTTAATGAATTTAATAAGAAAAAAGGAACTTTTCGTTTTTTTAGATGGGGTTTTCCTGGAAAAAATCGACGAATTGATTTTCTTTATCCATTAGAAGAAATAGAAGCTCTTCGAATCCAAGTGGTGGAAGGGGTTAATCCAAAACGAATTATTTATATTCGGATTAAAGAAAAAAAAGAAATTCCTTTAACTGGAATTAGCCAACCTCTTACTTTAGAAGAAATAGAAAAGCAAGCATCAGATTTAGCAATATTTTTAGAAGTTTCTTTAGACTCATGAAAAAAAAAATAAATTCAGGCAAATTTATTGAAAAAATCGCTTTAATTCCACGCTCCATTCTGAGAACTTTTGGACGATTTCGTCTTCAACTTTTGCCTGGTATCGAAGATTTAGTTCTTAAAGAATTTCGGTGCGATTTGTTTAATCGAAAGTAGAAGAAACCTTTTAAAAAAATTTAGGTTTAAACTTCACAGGATGATTAGTTTGATTTATTTTATCAAATAACTAATAACATTTGTAGGTGAAATTCCTACTCCTTAAGTGCTAAGGTAAAAACTTATCCCCTATTTTCTGAAGTTAGCATTTTCGAAAGTAAAGCGGGGTTTAAAACAAATTTTTTAGGAACCATACTAAAAACTGTTAAGTAAGAATTTATGAGTAGCGTAAGCAAAGTCACGTTTTAATCATCGTTACTTTAAATGGGGAAATAGTGGTTGATACCCCAAGCCAAAAGGCAAGATTAGAGCATAAGCGTTTCGAAAAAAAGCTTCATTAGCACTCGCTTGGAAATCCGGTGAAAAGTGGCACTCTAAAAATTCAATCAATGTGTTATTGGAACAAAGTAAACTTTTATTATTTCTAGACTTAAAGTCTAGTAAGTTGCTAACGAATAATAATAAAAGGTAGGATTATATCAAAAGCAAAAGCTTTACTGTAATAGTAAGGATAGGCTGACAGATATATGATAAATCTAAAACAATTTTAACAATGGATATGTCTAAAGCGCCAATAATTTCAAATGAAATCTATATTGACGATGGAATATAATATTTTAGCTCAATGAAATGATTCAATTGCAAAAAATATTAAAGTTGTTAAAGACCATTTTTTATATGAAATATTATAAAAAATTTATAGGAGTAAGCCTTTATTGTTGAGATTTATCAAGGAGCCGTGTGAGGTGAAAATCTCAAGCACGGTTTTGGAGAAGAGGTCAAAGTGGCGACACTTTTATCGACTTTAACTATTTCACGTTATCAATCTTTGGTAGCTTTAAAATCTCTATTACTGTTATTAATTTTACCGTTGTTTTTAAATTCGTTCGGAAAACAGCTTTTTATAAGACCTACAATTGAATATTTTTGGAATAAACAACAAAATGATATTTTTTTGAATTCTTCGCAAGAAAAACGTGCGTATCATCAAATTGATAATTTTCAAGAAAAACTGTATTTTGAATCATTAATTATGCCAGCGTCTAATGTGATGGGAGAGGATACTTTATTAAAAGATAATTCGCATTTTTTTGAAAAAGAAATGCAGAAAAAAATTGCGAATCTAGCAATTCAATCTAATAATGAAAGTATTGATGCACTTACAAACTTTGTTAGTGATTTTTTAAGTTTGTTTAGCTTTTGGATTTTTTCCATTTTAATGAAAGCACAAATGATTATTTTAAAATCGTTTTTAATTGAATTTTTATATAGTTTTGGCGATACAACAAAATCATTTTTATTACTTTTTTTTACTGATTTACTTGTAGGTTTTCACTCCTCGCATGGCTGGGAAGTTTTATTAGAAAGAATAATGAATCATTTTGGCTTTCCAGAAAATGAAGATTTCGTTTTTTTGTTTGTTGCAACTTTTCCTGTATTATTAGATACAGTCATCAAGTATTGGATTTTTAGATATTTAAATCGAATTTCCCCTTCAACAGTTGCAACCTATCATACAATGATCGAATAAAAGTTTATTAAATAAAAAAGCAAAACCAAATTATGAATTTTTCATAATTTGGTTTTGCTTTTTTATTTAATAAACTTTTAATCAAAATTAAAACTATATAGTAAAGGAAGGGATGCTTAAACTCCTATTTAATGGGTTTGTAAAATTTTATAACAAAACCAAAAGTTAATTAAGAGAAATTTTTTATTTCGAATCATTATGATTATTGACAATATTAAGTCTGTTGTTTTTACTGAAAAAGCATCGCGATTAGTAGAAGAAAGCGATAAGTATACATTTAATGTGGATCTTCGTCTTACAAAACCACAAATTCGTCAATTTGTAGAAAAGTTTTTTAATGTTAAAGTTCTTTCTGTTAATACACATTTACCACCTCATAAAAAAAGACGTACAGGATCATCTCAAGGGTTTAAAACTCAATATAAAAGAGCAATTATTACTGTTAAAAAAGGAGATTTTATTTTAAAATCATTTGACAAAAAATCTCTTACAAACACAAACGATTCTTTAAAAAAATAATAAATTTTTTTAAAAGAGTTTGATTATCAAATTAAAAATTATCAAGATATGGCAATTCGTTTTTATCAGGTTTCTACACCTGGAACAAGAAATAGATCTGTTTTAAATTTTGACGAGATCTCAGTATCAAAACCAGAAAAATCTTTAACACGTTGGGTAAAAAGATCAAAAGGGCGAAATAATCGCGGGATTATAACTTGTCGTCATCGAGGCGGTGGCCATAAACGTTGTTATCGTGAAATTGATTTTCATCGAAACAAATTAAATATCGTAGCTAAAGTAGCAACGGTTGAATATGATCCAAATAGAAATGCAAATATCGCCTTACTCCATTATTTAGATGGTGAAAAACGTTATATTTTAGAACCAAAAGGTTTAAAAATCGGCCAAGCAATTATTTCATCGGAAGAAGCTCCAATTTTAATTGGAAATAGTCTTCCTTTAAGAAAAATGCCGTTAGGAACAGAAATTCATAACGTCGAATTACAACCTGGCTCAGGAGGGCAACTTGCTCGATCTGCTGGTTCCGTTATTCAATTAGTAGCCAAAGAAGGACCATTTGCAACTTTAAGATTACCTTCTGGTGAAATTCGATTAGTTTCACGAAATTGTTGGGCAACGGTTGGTCAAGTTGGCAATATCGATGCTAATAATTTAGTTCTGGGAAAAGCTGGTCGAAAACGCTGGCTTGGACGAAGACCTGAGGTTCGTGGTTCAGTTATGAATGCTGTGGATCATCCTCATGGTGGGGGTGAAGGAAAAGCTCCAATTGGGAGAGCTCAACCCTATACTCCTTGGGGTAAACCTGCATTAGGTAAAATTACAAGATCATCTAAAAAATACAGCCAAGCATTTATTATTAAAAAACGAAAATAATAAAAGTTGTTGCTCCGCAGATAAATAGAGGAAAAAATATCTATGTCACGTTCGTTAAAAAAAGGACCTTTTATTGCTGATCATTTACTCACAAAACTTGAAAAAATGAACCAGGATGGGAAAAAAAAAGTAATTTTAACTTGGTCTCGTTCTTCAACAATTGTTCCAATTATGATTGGTCATACAATTGCGGTTCATAATGGTCATGAACATATCCCAATATTTATTACTGATCAAATGGTTGGTCATAAATTAGGAGAATTTTCGCCAACACGAACATTCCGTGGCCATATTAAAGGTGATAAAAAAATTAAGCGTTAAGCTCTGATTGTCGAAAATGGTTTAAACATGATTTTTATTTATGGGACAAAAAGTTCATCCAGTTGGTTTTAGATTAGGAATTACAAAAAAACATCAATCTCAATGGTTTACAAGCTCAAAAAACTATCCAATTCTTACTGAACAAGATCGTTTTTTAAGAACGACATTATTTGAAAAATATCGAGAAGCAGGTATTTCAAGTATCCAAATTGAAAGAAAAATGCATCAAATTTGGATTACTCTGCTAACATCTAATCCACGAATTCTTATTGGAAAAGGTGAAAATAATTTAGACATTATAAGAACAGATTTACAAGGAAAACTTGAAAAATATACACTAAATTCAATTTTAACACAGCCACGTTTTCATTTTTTTCAAAAAGATTATTTAGAAAGACCTTCAGAAATAGCTCTTTTTGTTAAAAAACTTCGAAACCCTGATGCTGATGTTACCGTTATTGCACAGTTTTTAGTGGATCAATTAGAGCAAAGAACTCCGTTTCGACGAGCTATTCGACAAGCAATTCAAAAAGCAAAAAGGCAAAAGGTTCAGGGAATTAAAATTCAAATTTCTGGTCGTTTAAATGGTGCTGAAATTGCAAGAACTGAGTGGGTTCGTGAAGGTCGAGTTCCATTACAAACGTTAAGAGCCAACATTGATTATTGTTATACAACCGCAAAAACAATTTATGGTCTTTTAGGAATTAAAATATGGATTTTTCAAGGAGATGAAAAATCAGCACTAAGAGGATAATTTTATTAGCCAACCAGGACTTTTTGTCTTGGACAAAAATTCATAAAAAAAAATAAATATATGTTAAGCCCAAAAAGAACTAAATTTAGAAGACCCCATCGTGGGCGTTTTAAAGGAAAAGCATCCCGTGGAAATAAAATTGCATTTGGAAACTTTGCTCTTCAAGCCTTAGAACCTTGTTGGCTAAGTTCACGACAAATTGAAGCTGGTCGTCGTGTTATGACTAGATATGTTAAAAGAAGTGGACAATTATGGATTAGAGTTTTTCCAGATAAAGCTATCACAATTCGACCTGCAGAAACAAGAATGGGTTCTGGTAAAGGATCACCAGATTATTGGGTAGCTGTTATTCAACCTGGCAAAATTATCTATGAAATTGATGGCGTTCCAGAAAATATTGCAAGAGGGGCAATGAAAACAGCAGCTTACAAAATGCCAATTAAAACAAAATTTTTAATGAAAAATCCTGGTAAAATCTCATAAAATTGAGTTTTTGACTAGGTTCAAAATGGTTTTTTGTACAAAAAGCTTTAAGCTGAGTTTGTTCAAAAACTTCAATTTGAATTTCCCATTGAACATCTTCAATATGATTCAACCACAGTCCTATCTTAATGTAGCCGATAATAGTGGGGCTAGAAAATTAATGTGTATTAGAGTTATTGGGGGAAGTCAAAAACAATCTGCAACTATCGGTGATATTATTATTGCCGTTGTTAAAGATGCACTTCCAAATATGCCATTAAAAAAATCAGATGTTATACGTGCAGTTATTGTACGAACTCGTCAAGGTGTTAAACGCCGAAACGGAATGTTTATCCGTTTTAATGACAATGCTGCGGTTATTATTAATAAAGAGGGGAACCCTAGAGGAACAAGGGTTTTTGGACCAATTGCACGTGAATTACGAGATAAAGCATTTTCCAAAATTGTGTCTTTAGCTCCCGAAGTCTTATAAGATAAAAAGGAGATCAGTATGCCAGAAAGATTAAAAGATCTTTATTTAAAAGAGATTGTTCCAAAGTTAATGCTAAAATTTCAGTATAAAAATAAACACGAAGTTCCACGTCTTGAAAAAATTGTTATAAATAGAGGAATTGGTGAAGCTTCACAAAATACAAAAATTGTTGATTATTCACTTCAAGAATTAACAATGATTACTGGTCAAAAACCGATAGTTACTCGATCAAAAAAATCAATTGCTGGTTTTAAATTACGAGAAAATATGCCTGTTGGTATTTCAGTAACTTTAAGACATGATCAGATGTATGGATTTTTAGATCGTTTTATTAATCTAGCTTTACCTCGTATTCGTGATTTTCAAGGGATAAATGCCCAAAGTCTTGATAAACAAGGAAACTACACAATTGGTTTAGAAGAGCAATTAATGTTTCCTGAAGTAGATTATGAAAAAATTGATAAAATTCGAGGGCTGGATATTTCTATTATTACTAGTTCAAAAACAAAATTAGAAGGTTTTCTACTTTTAAAAGAATTCGGAATGCCTTTTAAAAATAAAGAAAGCTTTGAAAAAACACTTACAAAAGAAATTGAAAAATGAAAAATGATAATCTAAGTGATATGCTCACACGTATTAGAAATGCAAATATTCTTCATCGAAGAAATGTAATAATTCCAAAAACAAAAATTAATGAAAAAGTTCTCAATCTCTTTGAAAAAGAAGGTTTTATTGAATCGATAGCTAAAGAGCAAAATGGAGATTTTTCAGTTCTTTTAAAATATGATAAAAAAACAAAAAAACCGTGTATTACTAATCTTCAAAGAATAAGTAAACCGGGTCTTCGTATCTATTCAAATCACAAAGAAATTCCTGAAGTTTTAGGGGGAATTGGAGTTTTCATTTTATCTACCTCAAAAGGGCTTCTTACTGATAAAGAAGCGAAACAACAAAAACTTGGTGGGGAACTTTTATGTTCAATATGGTAAATTTGGTAGACAAACATGATCAAATCGATTAATCAGAGCAAAGAAAGTCTTATAGAAATGGAAGGGGTTGTTATTCAATGTCTTTCTAATGGTATGTTTTCTGTCAAATTAGAAAACGGATTTGATGTTCTTGCACATGTTTCTGGAAAAATTCGAAAAAATTCAATTCGAATATTATTAGGCGATCGAGTAGTTATCGAATTAAGTCCTTACGACTTAAATCGAGGACGAATTGTTTATCGATTACGCTCATTTTAAATAAAAGGGGTTTTTATGAAAGTTCGTGCATCAGTTAGAAAAATGTGTGATAATTGTTCATTTGTTAGACGTAAAAGAAAATTATTAGTGATCTGTTCAAATCCAAAACACAAACAAAGACAAGGTTAAATTTTATTAAAAATTATGGCAAAACAAATACGTAAAGTCTCAATGAGAAAATTAAAACGCAAAGTACCAAAAGGCGTTGTTCATATTCAAGCAACATTTAACAATACAATTATTACTGTAACAAATAATATAGGAGAGGTTCTATGCTGGTCATCAGCAGGTTCATGTGGTTTTAAGGGAGCAAGGAAAGGAACCCCATTTGCTGCTAAAACAGCTGCTGAAACAGCAGCAAGACAATCACTTGATTACGGAATGCGAGAAGCAAGTGTTATGGTGAAAGGTCCGGGCGCAGGGCGTGAAACTGCTCTTCGTGGTCTGCAAGAAGCTGGTTTAAAAATGACTTTAATTCGCGATATTACAACAATCCCTCATAATGGTTGTCGCGCTCCGAAAAAACGTCGTATTTAGCTAAGTTCAAAAATCCACAAAATCGGATGTTGGTCTTAACTAAAAACACTGCTTTTTTTTAAATCATCAATTTTAAAGTTTTTTAGAAAAATAAAAACATGAAAAATTTGTCTATTATTTGTGTTGAATCACAATTGAAGGATCCTACTAATCTTTATGCACGCTTTAAATGTGGGCCGTTTCAAAAAAAGTATACTCTGACAATTGCTAATAATTTAAGACGTGCATTACTTTCAGAATTACCTGGTTTAGCGATTATTGCTGTAAAAATTGAAGGTGTCTCGCATGAATATACTTCATTAAAAGGGGTTCGTGAATCTGTTTTAGATATTTTATTAAATATTAAAAAAGTTATATTATTTAGTGATTTCGCTATTCCAACACCTTTTACTGCTAGATTGCAAGTAACAGGTCCCGGATCTGTTAACGCCGGTGATATTGCCTTCCCTTCTTTTATTAAATGCGTTAATCCAAGTCATAAAATTGCAACTTTATGTGATGATGGGAAATTAGATATGAGTTTTTTGATTTGTCCAGGCAAAGATTATTGGGTTCAATTTTCCTCTGATCAACTTCTAAAATATTGCATTGAATTTTTTCCGCCGGCTACTGATAAAAAAAAAAATTATCTTGAATTTTTTCATTCATCTTCAAAACTTTCAAATATTTTAATTATTGATCCGGTATTTATGCCGGTTAATAAAGTTAATTATACTATTGAAGTTGATGAAGAAATTGACACTGAGCACCCAGAAGAACACATTCATCTAGAAATTTGGCTAAATGGCACAATTCACCCGTTTCGAGCTATTCGATTAGCAATCATTGCCATGATTGATATTTTTGAACCTTTAAAACACTTAAAACATCCTCAATCTCTTTTTAGAAATCCAAAAATATTTAAACAAGAAATATTAAAAGAAAATAGTAAAGAAAAAAAAACTAAAGATGCTTTTGTTTTGAAAGAATCCTTTAAAATCATGGATATTGGAAATTTAGACATATCATTTCGGCCATATTCGTGTTTAAAAAATGCAAATATCGAAACAGTCGGAGAATTACTTGGCCATTCAAAAGAAGATCTTCTTAGTCTAAAAAATTTTGGAAAACGTTCTCTTGAAGAAGTTGAAAATAGTCTTTTTCAAATGGGTTTAAAATTAAAAAAAAGCGCATTAAACAGTTCGACCAGAACTGATATTAAAAATTAATAAATTATTAAATAATCATGAGCATAACACCAATTTTCGGTCATGGAGTAGGGCGAAGAAAGTCAGCAATTGCACAAGTTCAAATTGTTTCTGGAACGGGACGTTTGATTATAAATCAACAATCCGGGATTTCTTATCTTCAAGAAAATCCGGCATCTATCTTATCTATTCAAAGTCCGTTAGACTTTTTAGATTTACAACAAAAATATGATACAATTGTTCATGTTGAAGGGGGTGGAATTATCGGACAAGCAGCAGCAATTCAGCTAGGGTTAGCAAGGGCGCTTTGTCAAATGGAAACATCGTATCGTCCATTGTTAAAACAAAAGGGTTATTTGACTCGCGATTCTAGAGAAAAAGAAAGAAGAAAATATGGTTTAAAAAAAGCGAGAAAAGCTCCACAATACTCTAAACGTTAAAAAAAAAAAAACTTCGTTTAACATTTTGTAAAATATAAAAAAGGAGAACAAATGTCAAAAAATACAACTGAAATTATTGAAAAATTAAAATCTTTAACTTTATTAGAAGCATCAGAATTAGTTTCTGAAATTGAACAAACATTTGGTGTTGATACATCTGCTGCTGTTGCGAGTGGTCCAATGTTAACTGCTGTTGCTGCTGTTCAAGAAGCTGTTGAAGAACAAACATCTTTTGAAGTTATTATTGAATCCGTTCCAGACGATAAACGTGTAGCTGTTCTTAAAGTTATTCGTGCATTAACGTCATTAGGATTACGTGAAGCAAAAGAATTAACTTCAGGATTACCAAAAACTTTTAAAGATTCTGCATCAAAAGAAGAAGCTGACGACGCTAAACAAAAATTAGAAGAAGCTGGTGCAACTATTAAAATTAAATAATTAAAAAATTTAGCTTCATTGCGAAAAAATAAGAAAAAGATTTTTTAAAATGAGTAAAGTTTACGATTGGTTTGGTGCGACCTGAAACTAATTATGGTAATGCTTAATTGCTCAGGGCAAAAAAGCTATGTACACGTCTACATATGGATTACCTCTAATGCGGATTCCGTAAGGTTCCGTTTAAAGCGAGGGACAATTTTTTGAAAATAGAACCATTTTTCTAGGAATTCAAAAAAGCCAGTATTTATAGAGCAGATTGAGAGCTCACTGCATCGAAAATCGTAAAATTTGGTTAATCGTAACCTAGAACGACAATTAGTTTTCGGATTTTTTATTTTTTATAGACGAACTTGAAAAAGTTTGTAAATTAAAAAATAAAAAACCATATTTGGTTGATACAAGCCTATTCCATGGCGTTATGGATTCTCCGACGGTGTTTATTTCAACTGGAATATAAAAAATCTTACCATATTTAAGACAGGGTAAACTCGACAGTTATCCATTAAAGATTCATTTGCTTCTTGACAGATGCAAATCTTCTAGGTAACCTCAAGGTAACAAAGGGAATTTAACTGGGGGGTAGAGGAGTAGAGAAAAAGCAAATGCTTATATGTAATGTATAAGATAAAATATTGATTATTTTGACTGAAAAGAATAGCTGACTTCTTTATAATATTCGCGGAGTCTATAAGTTGGTCTTTTTAATGTTATGTTTTTTTTGAAAGAGTGTTGCGAAATAGGACTTCGATTATGATATCGTTATTTTACCCATCAGAAAAAACTCAATGGAAGAAATTTGAAAACATTATTATAAAACTACAACAAAGGATAACGAAAGCAGCTTTACAAGGAAATTATAGAAAATTAAGAAATCTTGAACGATTATTTTTAAAAAGTCATTCACGACAATTAAAATTAGTTCCACAAATTAGCTTAGAACAAAATTTCAAAAAAAAGTTTGAATTTTCTAGACAAAAAAAAAAATTAAAAAAAGCTAAATATATTAATAAATCCATTTTTTCTTTAGGTCAAGATCAAGATTTATTTTGGAAATTGTCACTGGACTCTTTTGTAAACGAAATCAAAAAGAAATCTTATTATTTTTTAAAATGTCCAAATACTATGCATAAAAGCAAAAAGTTAATATTTCAAAAATTCAAATTTGATCAAAAAAAAAATAATTTGATTAAGCAAGATTTTGGAAAAACTGAAAAAAAAAAGTATAAACAAAAAATTAATTTGATTCTAAAAACCGGAATAAATAAATCTTTTTTAAAGGTTCTTGAAGCAATTAAAAAATTAAAAAAATCTTTTAATTTTCATTTTAAAACAAGCTCTAAAATTTCAAATCAATTTTCCGAAATAGATAAATATTCATTTAGACAATTATGGAATTGGCTAAAAATACGTTATCCTCGATGCTCAAAGTTTTGGATTTATAAAAAATATTTAAAAAATAAAAAAATTGTTTTTTAGTTGATTTTGTTCTTATTCAGAACTAACATTAACGTTTGATAAAAATAAAACTTTTAATAAAAGTTAATATTATTGTTAAGACAAAAACTTCTATAACTATTTTCCAATAAATTGTAAAAGTCTTGCTAACTTTTCTTTTTTAGTTTTCTTATTTATAACTATTTGTTATATTTTGTATTTAAAAAGATTAGTTGAATATGTGAGCCGTATGCGTTGAGAGGCGCACGTCCGGTTCTTAGGGGGAGGTTCTTTTGGTAACAAACAGCTTCTACCCGACAAGAACGTTTAGAAATACAAGCTATTGCTGATGATATATCGAGTAAATATGTTCCCCCCCATGTTAATATTTTTTATTGTCTTGGTGGCATAACGTTTACATGTTTTTTAGTTCAAGTAGCAACTGGCTTTGCAATGACATTTTATTATCGTCCAACAGTTGCAGAAGCTTTTGTTTCTGTTCAGTATATTATGACTGAAGTTAATTTTGGTTGGTTAATTCGCTCTATTCATCGTTGGTCAGCAAGTATGATGGTTCTAATGATGTTATTACATGTTTTTAGAGTTTACCTGACTGGTGGTTTTAAAAAACCAAGAGAATTAACTTGGGTTACTGGAGTAATCATGGCTGTTTGTACAGTTTCGTTCGGTGTTACTGGTTATTCTTTACCATGGGATCAAGTTGGTTATTGGGCTGTTAAAATCGTTACTGGCGTTCCAGATGCAATTCCAGTTGTTGGTTCAACTTTAGTTGAATTATTACGTGGAGGTGTTGGTGTGGGACAATCTACATTAACACGTTTTTATAGTCTTCATACTTTTGTATTACCGTTATTAACTGCAGTTTTTATGTTAATGCATTTTTTAATGATCCGTAAACAAGGAATTTCAGGTCCTCTTTAGATTTTAGAATAAAAAAGAAGACCATTACAAATAGGATTGATTATTTGCTTTTGAAATAAAAAAAAATGGAGATTTTAACAAATGGGTGTTACAAAAAAACCTGATTTATCAGACCCGATTTTACGTGCAAAATTAGCTAAAGGAATGGGTCATAATTACTACGGTGAACCAGCTTGGCCAAACGATCTTTTATATATTTTTCCAGTTGTTATCTTAGGAACGTTTGCATGTCTAATAGGTTTATCTGTTTTAGATCCTGCAGTTATTGGTGAGCCAGCAAATCCTTTTGCTACACCATTAGAAATTTTACCAGAATGGTACTTTTATCCAGTTTTTCAAATTTTACGAACTGTTCCTAATAAGCTTTTAGGTGTTTTATTGATGGCAGCAGTTCCAGCAGGTTTATTAACTGTTCCTTTTATTGAAAGTATTAATAAATTTCAAAATCCTTTCCGTCGCCCTGTGGCTAGTACAGTTTTTTTAATTGGTACTTTTGCATCTATTTGGCTAGGGATTGGTGCTTGTTTACCAATTGATATTTCTTTAACGTTAGGATTATTTTAGATTTAATGCTTTTGTCCCACTTTTTATGTGAGACAAAAGCTTTGTTTTTGATTTCAAAGTTTTTATTTATTACTTGCTAAAAACTCTTCTTTGTATTCAAGAATTGATTCTTTTAATAAAGTTTCGTTTTCTTTACTTAAAGCTAAAGTTTGACGAATGTCTGAACCATATTTTGGTTTCATTATTTCTAAGAATTGGCGTAAACCCGATAAGAATGCACGAACTTTGTTAACTGGAATAGAGTCTACATAACCGTTTGTTCCAGCATAAATCGTGGCTACTTGATCTTCTAGAGAAAGAGGTGAAACTTGAGCTTGTTTTAATAATTCTCTTAAACGTTGACCTCGTGCTAGTTGATTTTGTGTTGCTTGATCTAAATCAGATGCGAATTGTGAAAATGCTTCAAGCTCAGCAAATTGTGCTAATTCTAGTTTTAATTTACCAGCTACTTGTTTCATAGCTTTTGGTTGCGCGGCTGAACCTACACGCGAAACAGAAATTCCGACATTAATTGCAGGTCTAATACCTGAGTTAAAAATATCAGCAGATAAGAAAATTTGACCATCTGTGATAGAGATAACATTTGTTGGAATATAAGCTGAAACGTCACCCTCTTGTGTTTCTACAATTGGAAGTGCTGTCATACTACCTTGGCCAAGTTCATTACTTAATTTAGCAGCTCGTTCTAAAAGACGTGAATGAAGATAAAAAACATCTCCAGGATAAGCTTCACGACCTGGTGGACGACGAAGTAATAAAGACATTTCACGGTATGCTTGGGCTTGTTTTGTTAAATCATCATAAATTACTAACGTGTGACGGCCAGAATACATGAAATATTCAGCAAGTGCAGCACCTGTATACGGAGCTAAATATTGTAATGCTGCTGGAGTATCTGCAGTAGCTGCAACAATAATAGTGTATTCTAATGCACCACGCTCAGATAGTGTATTAACAACTTGTGCAATAGAAGAAGCTTTTTGTCCGATAGCAACATAAACACAAATAACACCATTTCCTTTTTGATTTAAAATAGTATCAACAGCAATTGCTGTTTTTCCTGTTTGTCTATCACCAATAATTAATTCTCGTTGTCCACGTCCGATTGGAATCATTGCATCAATTGCAATTAAACCTGTTTGGTTAAAGTCGATAAAAGCATTACTACTTTTAACTCTTATTCAAAACCGTGCTTGAGATTTTCATCTCACACGGCTCCTTGATAAATCATCCTTTTATTGGATACGATGTGTCTTGGCTATAAAAACTCAATTTTTTTAAAGTTTTTCATTAATATTTGTTTTTTCTTTTTCTAGGGACAAACACATTAATTAAAAATATTAAGTTTATAGAAAAAATATTTTCAAAAAATTTGAAATAGTTAAATTAAAAAAGATTTATTATTAATAAAACATTATTTACTAATTGGATTAAAATTTGTTTACTTTACAAATGTTTAATTAATTCGTTTTGTAAGTACTAATAAAAACAACTTTTTTTAGAAATTTTTTGTATGTCGAATTAATTCCACGCCATTTTCTGTGCTAAAACACCAGTTTTTATTACCCACTTGACGCCAATATTTATTTTTATTAATACTTCCTTTGCTTTTTCGTTTTGCCCAAGATCTTAATTTTTGCCAAATTAAATAATCAATTTTTGAAAAAAGTTTTTGATTATTAAGCCAAGAATAAGATTTTAACCATTTATAAATAACATGGTTTAGTTGAATTATTAATTTTTCTTGTGAAGAAGATTTATTTAAATTAATAATTCTGCTCAGTCTAACCAAATAATTTTTAACTTCCGTATTAGAGAGAGTAATTTTTGTTACAAAAGAAATAGTTTTTTTTGAATCATTTTTCAGATTTTTCAAAACTAGTTCGTACTGTCTAATATGAAATCCTAAAAAATCAAACCCACAATGATCATCAATTTTATGCAACGTATGAGATATTATTATTTGCATGGATTGTTCGGGAACTTCAAAAGAAATTAACAATTCTTCAACGACTTTTTTACATTCTAAAATAATATTGAAATGATCATGAAATATTAAAAATTCATTTTCATAACTAATTAAATGTAAAGCTGATTCATGAAAACTACTATTTTGTGAAATAGTTTGTACTTTTTTTTGAAGGTTTTCTTGAATCTCATAAATTGCTATTTTAAAAAGAAGTGATAAAAATTTTTTAGATATATGAGTAGAATCTAATAAATCTTTCTCAAATCCTTCTTCTGATTTTATACACGATTTCATTTCAAAGCTTAATTTTGAAGAAATCTTTAATTTGTGCAATAATTGTGTATTTGTTAGACAAGTCTCTAAAACTTTTATATCAGCAAACAAAACGTACTTAGGTTTTTTATTAATAAAATTTTTTATTGCTTTAATTTTTTTTTCACATGAGTCTGTTTCCAAAAAAAAGTTAGAGTTATTAGACTCTAATTTAGCTTCCCATTCTGGCTCAATAATTTTGTTTACTATAGTTTTACAAACTTGATTTTTAATGGAAACTATTTTTAATGGCTTGACTGGTATGGAAATAATTTGTTTTGTTGTTTTAGCCTTAGTTATGGTTGTTACATTTTTTATGAAATCAACCATTTCTTTTGTGGATAAATTTTGCAGTTTATCCAATTCAAAGGGCTCAAATTTTGTTTTTTCTGTTACTTGACGAAAAGCTAAACATTTTGTAGACCATGAATTTAACATGGTTTTTTGAAGTTTGCGCAAAATTTTAATATCGCCACGTTCACTCGCTTGATAGATTCTTTTTTGTAACTTTAAAACTCTTATTTCTGTTTTTTTCCAGTTAATATTTTTAACCGTGTCAAGATTCGAAAATTTCAATTGGTTTTTAAGAGATTTATATTCCACCGTCAGTTTTTTCTGCGTTTTAGACATATTAATTACAATTTAAGGTTCGATCTTTGATTTATCATGTGTCTGTCAGCTTATCTTTCCTATTACAGTCAAGCTTTTGCTTTTGACACAATCCTTCCTCTTATTATTATTCGCTAGCAACTTACTTGGAATTAACCAAGAAATATTAAGAGGTTACTTCGTTCCAATGACACATTGATTGAATCTTTAGAATGTCACTCTTCACCGGGTTTTTGAGCAGTACTAATAAGTCGACCAACGAATCGCTTATGCCTTAACCTTGCCTTTTGGCTTGGGGTTTTCTTTGCAGCAAAAGAACAACCATATTTCCCCATTTTATGTTACGATGATTCAAATATGACTTTGCTTACGCTATTCATGGATTCTTGCTTGACAGTTTAATAAAAATGGTTTTTATTGTTTCTGTTTTTTACCCCTGCTTTATTTTATTAATTGCTACTTAAGAAAATAAGGGGTACGCTTTAACCTCAGTACTTGAGGAGTAGAACTTTCATCTACAAATATCATTAGTTGTTCTAGCCATAGCTAGACTAACTATCTTTTAAACTTTTTAAAGCTTAATTTCAGTTAAACGAATCGCACCATTGGTTCATAAACAGAACGTCTTGAGATAATCCCTGGAGCATTCGATTCAATTAATCGATTTTCTGTTGTTTTAATATCACCTTTCCCGTCAATTGGTCGAGCTAAAGAATCAACAATTCTACCTAAGTATCCTTCACCTACAGGCACTTGAGCAATTTTTCCAGTAGCTTTAACAGAACTTCCTTCTTGAACATTTAGCCCTTCACCCATTAAAACAGCACCAACATTTTTGGATTCAAGGTTTAAGGCAATTCCTACTGTCCCATCTTCGAACTCTAGTAATTCACCAGCCATGGCTTTTTCAAGTCCATAAATTCTAGCAATCCCATCACCAACTTGAAAAACAGTTCCGACATTAACAACTTTAACATCACGGTTATATTGTTCAATTTGGCGGCGAATAATACTACTAATTTCATCAGGGCGGATTTTCACCATTTTATATTGACTCCATTTTTAAAAAAATTTCTATTCAAAGTTTTTAAAAATTGTCTTTACCGACATGTAAATAAAAAAAATGTAGTGTTAAATTACATGTTTCTTAATAACACAATATTAAAATTATTAACTGAATCATGTAAACGAGGTGTTAACCGTTTTTTTATTTTTTTTTCTACTTGTTGAACAGCAAGTTTAACAATTTGATTTGAAACTTTTAATTTAGCTTTTTGCTCTTGAAAACGCAGAATTTCTTGTTTCAAAGTTTGTAAACGACTTGTTTCAGTTTTTAGTTGTTCTGAAGACATTAATCTTTCTTTTTCAAGAACACTTACAATCTGTTGACGAATTTCAGAACCTTTAATTTTTGCTTGTAAAATTTCTGCCATTCCTTTTGCTAATTTATCACGAGCTTCAGCTGCACGTTGCGTTGCATCTGCAAAATTTTTGATAATTGTTTGTCTTCTTGTTTCTAATAAAGAACGTAACGCTTCACCACCAAATGAAACAACAACAGAAATAACAACTGATAAATTAATAATATTTGTTTCTAAAATATTCCCATTAAAACCAAATCCTTCGTTTCCTAGCGGAATCGTTGAAAACAAAGTTAAAGTATTCATAGAAAACTCCATGTTTAATAACAACTGGTTTGAAAAACACAGGCTTAAACCCTCTCGTTTTCATCGAGGTAATGTTTATGATATAAGTCTCTCCTCCAGAGGAGTCTCACTCTCAAATTTTATTTAAAAAAACTGAAGTTAGATGAAGAGGGCGATTTTATCGCAAAACTCTCAGAGTTTGGATTATGAATCGACAAATATGCCCGAGAAATGATAAAACTAAGAGAATTATCTTTGGTCTAAAAGAACAAAATAATTTCGGGCATATTTGTGTTTTGCATGACTCTTGTATTTTTTGTTCAATCACCACTTTTTTAAAAAGCGTAAATTGGTGGGAGATTGATTAATCCGTAGCATTAGGCATTTATTAATTTAGCCAGCAAACGGGTTAGCAAATAAAAGGGCTAAAGCAACAACTAAACCATAAATTGTTAAAGATTCCATGAAAGCAAAACTTAATAGTAAAGCCCCACGAATTTTACCTTCAGCTTCTGGTTGTCTTGCAATACCTTCAACAGCATATCCAGCTGCAGTACCTTGCCCCATACCAGGACCAATAGCAGCTAGACCTACAGATAATCCAGCAGCAACAACTGATGCAGCAGCTACAAGTGGGTTCATGATAATTTCCTCCGAGTGGTTAAATGAATACATTCAAGTGACGATTTAAGATATTAAATATTAATGATGTTCTTCAACAGCTTCACCAATGTAAGCCCCTGCTAAAGTTGCAAAAACAAGCGCTTGAATAGCACTTGTAAATAATCCTAAAAGCATAATTGGAATTGGAACCACAAGAGGAACTAGAGCAACTAAAACACCAACTACTAATTCATCCGCTAAAATATTTCCAAATAATCGGAAACTTAAAGATAATGGTTTAGTAAAATCTTCTAAAACATTAATTGGAAGTAAAAATGCAGCTGGTGAAATATATCTTTTAAAATATCCAAGACCTTTTTTACTAATTCCAGCATAAAAATATGCTGTTGATGTTAATAAAGCTAAAGCAACCGTGGTATTAATATCATTTGTTGGTGCTGCTAATTCTCCACTTGGAAGTTCAATAAGTTTCCAAGGTATTAATGCTCCTGACCAATTAGAAACAAAAACAAATAAAAAGATTGTCCCAAGAAAAGGAACCCATGAAATATAATCATGTTCACCAATTTGTGTTTTTGCTAAATCACGAATAAATTCTGTTAAATATTCAGTTAGATTTTGAACACCTGCTGGGATAGATTGAAGATTTTTATTTCCTAAAAATGAAATTGTTGCAATAATTAAAAAAACAACCCATGATGTCATTAAAACTTGACCATGAATTTCATAGCCACCAATTTCCCAAGTGTAATGTTTTCCTACTGAAACTTCTGAGAAATCAAATAAAGGTTGAAGAGTTAAAAAACTAAATAAATCGTGAATTTTAAGCATAATAAAATGTTGAATAAATTATCACTAGTAATAAAAAAATCAAAGATTTTTCACAGTTTTTTGCCAAACTGAGACTGAGAAACTTTAATAATTTTGTGTGAGATGTTTTTAGGTGAATTCACCTAAGATCATTGTAACAAACTGAAACAACAACTAGCAACCATAAAATAAAAAAAATAGAATATTCTTATTTTTTTTGCTAAAATAATTTAGCAAATGGAGTTAACATCGATTGTTTATAAATGAAATCCAAAAATTCAAATGGAAAGTCTTACACCGAAACAAACATTAAAAAAAATGATTTATGCTGGAATGCACTTTGGTCACCAAGCAAAAAACTGGAATCCCAAAATGGCACCATATATTTATACAGAACGTAATGGGATTCACATTATTGATCTTGTTCAAACATATCAACATTTTCAAGAAGTTTGTTCATTTTTAACCGAATCTGCTTCAAAAAATAAGACCTTTTTATTTGTTGGAACAAAAAAGCAAAGTTCAAGATTAATAGCAAAAGCAGCAAATCGTTGTAACGCCTTTTTTGTAAACCAAAGATGGCTTGGGGGAATGTTAACAAATTGGGAAACAATTATGAAATCAATTAATAAATTGATTACATTAGAAAAACAAGAAAAAAACGGAGAATTTTCAAATTATCCAAAAAAAGAAGCAGCTAAACTTCTAAAAGAAAAAGAACGATTAGAAAAATATCTTGGTGGATTAAAAACAATGACAAAAATTCCCGATGTAGTTATTATTATTGGTCAAAAAGAAGAAACTCATGCTGTTTATGAATGTCAAAAATTAGGAATAGCAAACGTTACAATTTTAGATACAGATTGTGATCCTTCGTTAGCTGATTTTTTTATTCCAGCTAACGATGATTCAATTGCATCGCTTCAACTTCTTTTAACTGGTTTTATTGAAGCCATTCAAAAAGGTCAAGCTCTTGCTCCAAAAAAATCAAAAGCAATTTCAAAAAAACGATAATTTTTATCGTATTAAACGTTCAAAAGTCCATGACTCTAATCTTTTTAGTTTTTTATTCTCCATAATCTAATGGCTCTTTTTGACTTATGAAAAATGAGTTTTATAATTGAACGTCGAATAGGGTTTAAGATATTTTTTGAGTTTTTATAATTTTTCGAATTCTTATATTTCATATTGATGAGTAAAATCTCGCGAATTTGGATTCGCAATTGGTACGCCATTTGATAGAAAGATAGTGGGCTTCGACGAAGATATCTTCGTCGAAGGCCTGTTCCAACAGGAATTAAATGTCCTAAAATAATATTTTCTTTTAATCCGCGTAGAAAATCTTTTTTTTGACGTAAAGCCCCCAAAGTTAACATCCTTGTTGTTTCTTGAAAACTGGCTTTTGAAATAACACTTTTTGTAGCTAAAGCAACTTTTGTAATCCCTAAAACGATTGGGTGATAAGTAACAAAGCTCCTTTCGTCATAAAAATTTGTATTCCAATGAGGTCTTAGTGTTAAATCTTCATTGTGGAAAAGCCATCTAGTATAACAATAATAATTATTAAATTTTTCCATTGCTCGTTGTTGATAAATTTCATTTGGAAGAACGGCTGAATAACAACTTCGAACTATTTTTACTTTCGAAGTCATCTGGCGCACAATTATTTCTAAATGTTTATCAGAGATGGTAACACCTTGCGAATTATACAATTTAAAAATAGAATTAATAATATAATTTTGAATAAAAATATTACTTTTTCTACAAGCCGAAGCCATACCAAATTTTTCTAAATAAACTTCAAATCTTCGCTGAACTTTTGCGTTAACACTTCCAGAAAAAGGTATACCATTTTTGGTTTCACGAGCTTCAAATAATTCTGTAATTTTTGGAATTCCTTGAACAATGTCACCAATAATTACTCTTGGATATGATTTTGCAAAAATTCTTGAATTTTTTTTTAAAAACTCATTATTTTTACAGAAAAATTCTGAATTTCCTGAAATAAAAACAAAATCACATAATCTCAACTCCATTGAGTCTTTTGTTAGAGAAATAATTTGACCGGAATGAGGATTTGCTTTACCTGTTAAAATTTCATCTCCGTATTTAATGTATTTTCCAAGATAACAATTTTGAAAACTTAAACTTGGAACGGATACAAACAATTTATCTTTGTTTGTTAATATAAAAGAACCAACATTTTGTTTTGACTTTAAAATTTCTCCTGTATAAGGACTAGCAGATAGAATTTTTATTAAAGGTGAGTTTATTTTTCTTTCTTTTTTTGAAATAACAAGATTTGATGACTTTGGTATAACATTTGTGCCTTTTAATGTTTTAATTAAGAAAAAATTGATTGAAAATTTGAATGTTTTTGACATTTCAAATGTTGTTTTCTTAAAAAAAGAATTTTTATCTAAAACAAAAGAATACGAAAGCCACGTTTTAGATTTAAAAATTTTCAAGTTTTTATTTTTAAAAGGTAAAATTTTTAAATTAGTAACACAATTAATTGGATTCTTAAAAAGAGAAGAGTTTTTCGATTCTCGATGAATCTCAGAAAAAGTTTCAAAAAGATAACAATTACTTTTCCAAGTCTTTAAAACTTGATTTATTTTAAAACCATTCATTTTTTCTTTTTCACTTGTAAATTTTAAAAGTGTCTTATTAGATTGATTTTTAAAAAAAGAATATTCTTTGCTTAATTTGATTAAAAAGCATGTTTTGTTAGTTTGTCTATATTTAGCGTTTTTATAAAAATTATTTGTTTTTTTTGGAAAACTTTTAAGTGAATTTGACTTAAAATTAGAAAACTTAATCAAATTATTTAAACGAACAAATTCACTAGAAAAGTTTTTAGAATCAAAAATAATATTTTTTAAAGATTTTTGACCATAAAATGTTAATCTTTTTTCAAAATGGCACGTATTTATAAAATACGGCCAACCAGATTTAAAAGTTTCGTAATGACAATTTTTTTTTTGAATATGTCTTCTTTTAAATATAGCTGAGGAAACTTTAAATTTTTGTTTATAAAATGGCATTAAAAAACCATCTTTTTTCGCTTTAAAATATCTTATTTGTCCTTGTAAATTTTGTTGTTTTAGAATTTCTGTTCCACGTTTTTTCCAAGGTGTATTTGAAGAAGGAAGAAATTCTATGTTTTTTAATTCAAAAACTTTTCCGCATTTTATATGAAGAATCTTTTTTGTTCGTTTAAATTTTTTTTGTAACTTAAAAAAAATAGGTTCTGAAGTCCAAAAAAATGAAAAAGGCATAAAAACATTAAAAAAAGCATCTCCTGCTGTTTTTGTTTGATATTGGTTTTCAAATACTCGTATTTCCAAGTTTTTGTGATTAAACGCTGTTTTTTTTAAACTAGGAATAAAAAAAGTTTCACATTTTTCATGTGAAAAAAAATATCCTAATTTATTAAAATTAATTTTTAAAAAATTAAAATTCAAAATGCATTTTTGAAATACAAGTTGAGAAAAATCAATTTGTCCTGAAGACTCAAAATTAACTAATTCGGTAATATTAAAAATGACGTTTTCATTAACTAAATCGCCTTTTTTTGGTAAAAATTTTAATGAATTGTTTGAATGAAGATGTGTTGCAGATAAAAGAAATGAATTGACATTGGGGTCTCGGTTTGGAATTTTAATAAATCCTTTTGGCAGCAAAGGGAATACTTTTTTTTTATATTTCCGACTAATAAAAAAGCGTGGCTTTTCTAATGAAAAATCAACTCTTGGCATTGTAATTATGCCAGATCTTTTTGCACAACAAATATACTTATTTAAAACTTCTTCTTTATCATCATCTGGATCTTTTGGAAATTCTAGAACTAGTTCATTAATTTTTATTTCATAACCATTTCTAAAAAATAAAATAGTCAGTTTCGGAAAATTTAATTCAAAACGTTTTTGAAAAGGTTTTTCAACTTTTGGGAGAATTGAAATAAATCCAGGTTCTTTAGCGATAAAGCCGACTTGTCCTTGAATAGTTCGAATTAAATGACCTTTCAGTTCAGAATTATATTTAACAAGCCCAGAATATGGCGCCCGAATTTCATCCGAAAGTTCACCTGAAAAAACGCCACCAGTATGAAAAGTTCTCATAGTTAGTTGTGTCCCAGGTTCACCAATAGACTGGGCCGCTAAAATACCAACTGCTTCTCCAAGCGGTGCTAAATGACCATGGGGGATTGTCCATCCATAGCAGAACTGACATAAACGTTTTTTTAAAAAACATGATAATGCGGAACGAATTAAAACTTTTTTAAAATAAAACGATAATAATTTAGCCCTTGCTGCATCAATTTGAGCATTCTCTTCAAAGCATGTTAGTGGAAGAACTTTCTTTTTTGAAATAGGATCTAATTTGCGTGGAAGATAAAATTTTACTCGGCCTGCTATAACACGCCCAAGAAGTCTTTTTTCTAAAGGATAAATAATTTTTGAATTTTTTTTTATTGCTGAAATCCAAAAACCTTTTTTTGTTCTACAATCTTTTTTAGTAATAATAACATGATGAGCAACGTCAACCAATCTTCTTGTTAAATACCCAGCATCAGCTGTTCTTAAAGCTGTATCAATAATACCTTTTCTTGCTCCATAACAAGAAATCATATATTCAGTTAAGGTTAAACCTTCACGGAAATTACTTCGAATGGGGTAATCAATAACTCTTCCTTCTGGATCAGCCATAAAGCCACGCATCCCAACCAATTGACTTACTTGAGTAATATTTCCTCTAGCTCCAGAAAAAGCCATCATATAAACTGGATTTAAAATATCTGTTGCTTCAAAATTTTTAACAACATCTAGTTTAATAAGTTCACTTGTTCTTTGCCAACAATCAATAAATTTTTGAAATTTTTCTAACGGACTAACTTGTTGTCTAAGAAATTCACCGTTTGATATTTCAAGTTCATGGTTACTTTTTTTGAATAATTTTTTTTTCGTGATTGGGATTCTTAGATCATCAATACCAATGGAAATCCCTGCTTTTGTAGCTTCTTGAAAACCAAGATTTTTTAAATTTTCAAGTAAATTTAATATAGTTAAATCTTGTGTCACTAAACTATCAGAATAAAACTTTGTAATCATTTTTTTTAATCGATTTTTATCAAATGTTTGATCAAAAAAAGTATTCGTTAGTTTTTGATGACGAGTTTTAAACAAAATTTTTGTTTTTTTCATAATATTTTAATTTTGAATTATAAAATGTATCATTTAAAAGACTATTAAAAAGAACCCGACCAACGGTGGTTCTAATATATTGGCTTTTTAGTTTTCCAGAAACTCGATAAATTTGATAAGATGTTTTTCTAAGATATATTTTTTCCCCAACCTTGTTTATTCGAATTTCAAAAATTGCATCATCTTTTTGATCTGAATCTAAAATTTTGTTCCATTTTAGCCAAATCCATGTATGAGGATGAAGATTTTGATGCGAAGCAGCTGTTGAAACGTCTTCTAAATTTGCAAAATAATTAAGATTTTTTTGTTTTCTTTGAGAATTCAAAGTTGTTAAATAATAACAACCTAAAACCATATCTTGGCTTGGAAGAATGATTGGTTCACTTGTGGCGGGTGATAAAAGATTTTGAGTAGAAAGCATTAAAGACCAAGCTTCACTTTTAGCCTCAAATGAAAGAGGAACATGAACACCCATTTGATCCCCATCAAAATCAGCATTAAAGGCTGTACAAACTAAAGGATGTAAAAGAATAGCTTTGCCGCGGACTAACTTTGGTAAAAATGCTTGAACACCTAAACGATGAAGGGTTGGTGCACGATTTAATAAAATAGGCCAGTGTAACATGATTTCGTTTAAAATGGGCCAAATTAAAGGATGTTCTTTTCTAATTAATGTTTTTGCATCCATTAGTGTTTGAACCAATTTCCGTTTTAAAAGTTTGCGAATTAATAATGACTGAAAAAGTTCAACAGCAATTTCTTTTGGTAACCCACATTCGTAAAGTTTTAACGAAGGGCCTACAACAATAACCGACCTTCCTGAATAATCCACTCGTTTTCCTAAAAGATTTTGGCGAAATCTTCCTTTTTTTCCTTTTAAAAGATCGGCAATTGATTTTAATGGGCGACCTGACGAACCAGAATACGGGTTTGAATCTGCATCTTTGCCGTTTTCTAGTAAAGCATCAACAGCTTCTTGTAAAAGTCTCTCATTAAAAGCTAAAAGCTCGATTATCAAAATCGAACCAGGACCAAAGCCATTGAAGGAACGTGCGTAAGGCTGAATTTTTTTTAATGCTTTATTTCTATAAAAAACTCTTTGATAAAGAGGATTTAAATCAGAAACTGCTAATTGTTCACCTTTTAATTGAATAATAGGTCGTAAATCTGGTGGTAAGACTGGAAGAATAGAAATTAACATCCATTCTGGTCTTGACTCTGTTTTCCAAAAAATTTGAATAAATTTTATTCGACGCGCTAATTTTGATAATTGTTTTAAAAGATCTTGATAATAGCTAAATTCTAAATCATCTAAATATGGTTCATCTTCGAGTGTTACAAGTTTATCTTCAAGCAAATTTAATTTTCTACAAAGAGCCTTTTCAAATCTTCTGCAATCAATCTTAGAGCATAAGTGTCTAAAAGCATTTCCGCCTCTTAAAAACCAACTTGGTAAATTAAAATGTTTTGTGTCGGATATTTTAGAGTTTGTAAAACCACGTTTATATTTTTTAATTGGAATAAAAGATTGATTAAATTTTTTAAACGAAAAAGAATTTATTAACTCGTCCAAACCGAAACAAAAACCAATTAGCCCTATACTACCGTCTAAAGATATAGCAAAAGAATCTCGTATCATTGGACAAATATAAAATGGTTTATGATTATGAAAATATTGTCTCTTCCAATCCGACCTTTTAGTAAACCCTTCAACCATGAAAGGATACTTTCTTTTAACCCAAAAATCATCATCAAGAACTCTTGAAATAGATATATAATGAATTAGCTTTTGTCGATGACGAAGAAGGGTCCTCCAATTAAGTGGTTTTTCTTTTTGCGCTCTTCTCCAAGTTAAAAATCTTTCATGATATTCTTTTCGTTGACGAAGAATTTTTTCTTCAAAACTACTAGAAAAACCGTTTAAAATTTGACCCGTCGAATAAGCAATTGCTTCAGCATTTTTTTTTTTCAAATCAAAAAGTAACGAAAAATAAGATGGTCGACCTTTTAAATACCAAATATGTACAATTGGAACCGCAAGTTCAATGTACCCTAAACGATATCTTCGAACTTTTGAAGTGGTATATTCAACATCGCATTCTGGGCAATAATCTAGAAATATATTTTCTCTTTTTTTTCCACACGAACAAATAAAATCTTGGGTTGGGCCGAAAATTGTTTCACAAAAAAAACCACCTTTTTCTGGTTTTAATGTTTTATAGTTTAGTGTTAGAGAATTTTGAATTTGTCCAATTTTTTTACCGTTTGGTAATATTCGTTCAATTTGCTTTTTACGTGTTTCTGAGGGAACTAAACTAAATCTAATTTGTGAAACCTCATTACTTTGTTTTAGTTGACCTGTATACTTTTTGTTTAGGCGGTTGTTTAGTATGAGCCTTATTTTTTTTTTATTTTTCTTTTCTTGTCCTAGTTTTTTTTCCATTTTTGCTCCTAATTAGTTCATAACAATTGAATTTTGGGGAATCGATCTCTATGCGCTTATAAGGACTTTTCATTTCGACGCGGGTACGATCAACCGGTTTAATCTTTTTGAACTCAAACATATTAACTTGTAAACAAAGTGCTTGAAGTTCTCGAATTAACACTCTAAAAGACTCAGGTCTTCCAATCCTAATTTTTTTCTTATAAAAACAAGCATCTGTTACTTGTTTTCTTCCTTGAATATCGTCAGATTTTATTGTTAAAATTTCCTGAAGCGTATAAGCTGCTCCAAAACCTTCTAATGCCCAAACTTCCATTTCACCAAATCTTTGACCGCCTTTTTTTGCACGTCCACGTAATGGTTGTTGTGTCACTAATGAGTATGGCCCGGTTGCTCTTGCGTGAATTTTATCGTCAACCATATGAATAAGTTTAAGGATGTACGGTTGCCCGACTGTAACCGGTTGATCAAAAACTTGTCCTGTTCGGCCATCAAAAACTCTCATTTTACCCGGATTTTGTGCCTGAAATAACCATTTTTTTCCAGTTTTTCTTTTTGCTTCTGATAATTTAGAAAAAACAAGACTTCTTGAAGCTTGATATCCGGAAATTTCATCAAAAGGGATCACTTTATAATTTTGTTTCAAATGTGTTCCTGCCAATCCTAATAAAGCTTCATAAATTTGACCCACATTCATTCGTGAAGGAACCCCAAGTGGATTTAAAACCATATCGACAGGTGTTCCATCCTGTAAATAAGGCATATCTTCGCGGGCTAAAATTCTAGAAACAATTCCTTTATTTCCGTGTCTTCCAGACATTTTATCGCCAACTTGAATTGCTTTTTTTTCAGCAATCCAAATAACAACAGCTTCTGGACCAATTGGTTTGGTTAAAAGTGTATTTCGTGTTTTTCTCATTTTAATGGAAATAACACGCCCATGAACACCTTTTGGTGCACGTAAACTTGTATCTTTAATATGTGGAATTGGCAACTCTGCAACAATATAGACAAATTTTTGATAGTTTGAGATTTTTTTTTGATCAATTGGAGTAATTTTTCGTACTAAAATGTCACCTTCAGTTACCCAAGTTCCTACTTTAACAATTCCGTTTGAATCTAAATTATTAACATTTAACTTTAACTCCCATGGAAATACTTCTTTAGTAATTTGTTCCTGCCCTAATTCTGTTTCGCGAATGTCTATTACATATTTATTAATATGTATAGAGGTAAATAAATGGTCATAAATAAGTCTTTCACTTATTAAAATAGCATCTTCAAAATTGTATCCTTCCCATGGTAAATAAGCCACTAAAATATTTTTACCAATCGCTAATTCACCATTTGCTGTACTTGAACTATCTGTTAAACACGACCCTTTTTCAATCCATTCTCCTTCATGAACTAGAGGCCTTTGTGCAATGCATGTATTTTGATTTGATTTTTCAAAATTTTTTAAAAAATAATTTGTTAGAATGCCCTTAAATTTTAAGGTTGGTTCTTTTGTTTTTATAAAACTAAAAATTTGAATTTTTTGAGAACTCGCATATGTTACAATTCCACTATATTTAGCTTGAATTGCTTGACTTGAATCACTCAAAACTCTGCCTTCTAAACCAGTGCCAACAATCGGTCTTTCTGGATTTAACAATGGAACAGATTGTCTTTGCATATTTGACCCCATAAGAGCGCGATTTGCATCATCGTGTTCTAAAAAGGGAATTAATGATGTTGCAATAGAAATCATTTGAATTCGTGAAATACTAATGAAATCCACTTCGTTTTGAAGAACGTTTGAAAACTCATTATTTAACATTATTGGAATTTCAGTAGCAACAAAATTATTCAACGAATTAATAGGCAAGTCAGCTGCAGCAATATTTTCAATTTCGCCTTGAGATGCTGAAAGAAAAACCACATGATCATTATTTTTTTGAATTTGGCCTTCAAAAACTTTATAAAATGGTGTTTCTAAAAAACCATCATTATTAATTCGGGCGTATGTTGTTAATGAATTAACTAATCCGGCATTTGGGCCTTCTGGAGTTTCAATCGGACAAATTCTACCATAATGACTAGGATGAATGCTTCGTATTTTCAGCCCAGCTGTCTCACGCGTAATTCCACCCGGACCTAATGAACTTAATCGTCTTTTATGGGTAATTTCAGCCAATGGATTTGTTTCATCCATAAATTGTGATAGTGGACTTGAATGAAAAAATTCTTTTAAAGCTCGCTCCAAATGTTTTGAACTTAAACAATTTCGAATTTCTTTAAGAAGTTTCTTTTGAGACTTAGCAGTTAGATCTTTTTGTTTTGAAAATCTTGCTAAACGAATAAGACCTATTCCAATTTGATTTTGAATTAACTCGCCGGATGTTCGAACTCTTCGATTTTTTAAATGATCAATATCATCAGCAGGCATATCAGCTGACTTCACTTCTTTTAAATAATTGATCATACAAATTAAATCGTCTAAAGTAAGAGTTAATTGATTTAATGATTTATTTAAACCAAATTTACGATTCATTTGGATTCGCCCAATGTTACCTAAATCATAAGCTTTTGGTTTTAAAAACGTTTTAATTAAGAATTGTTTTGCTCGACTTACTGAAGCTTTTTGAAAATATTCAAAAAATTCATCAAAATATTCAAAAATTTTAGTTTCATCTTTACCTTTAGATTTATTTAAAAAAATTTGTCCTTTTTTCCAATTATCGTATCTTAAAAACTGACTATAATTGATTAATTGGAGATAAGCATTTGGTATCCTATCATAATCTTTATAAATATCACAAAGCGTAGGAAACAGATTTCTATTTTTTTTTAACCATTGGTTACTTCCTGGTACACCGTGTTTCCACCATCGATAAGTTGTTATAAAATCTCGTTCATTTATTGAATAAGGAAATTCTTCAAGCGTAATAAATTTTGAAAGAGCTAATTGAGCCCGCATTTTTGATTTGAAAATTTTTTTAGCTTTGGATAAAATTGTTCCTTTTTTTTTTCTTGCTTTCCAAGGCGTTTTATCATTAACTTGATAATCTTGTGTAATTTTCAGTTGATACATTAAAGAAATTTGATTTTCCAATAATTGTAGTTTGTCCAAGGGTTTTAGTTTGTTTATTTCAAAAAGACTAAAAAGACTTGGTAATAACGGCACTTTTTTGTCTTTATTAAATTGAACTTTTTTAGTTTCCATCCAAATTTTTAAAATTTCGTCCGTTGGTTCAAGCCCCCACCGATATCGTTGACTTGGTCTTTTTTTTTGATAACGTGTTTTTATTTTTTTAAAGATGTTTAAAAATGTAGGCGAACTTATTAATTCTGTTTTTTCTTTATCTGTTATTTTTTGAAAATAATCTCCAATTAAATTGTTTATATTGACAAATAATGATTTTTCGTATTCAAGTTTATCACGTTTTGCTAATAGAATTAATTTATTTGCTATTATTGGTTGTGAAAGCTGTGCAAGAAAATGAGGGTGTTCAAGTCCAAAAGATTGTAAAAAGCGAACAACTGGGATTTTAGGGTATTTTTTCATTTTTACCCATATTAAACCTTTATGATCTATTTCCATTCTAAGCCAAACACCACGATGGCAAATTAAATCAGCATAAACTTTCCTTTTATTTCTATAGATATCAATAACTTCATGATAATAGACTCCTGGACTTCTAACTATTTGATGAAGAATTACTCTTGGTGACCCATTAATAATAAAATGACCTCGAGTGGTAATTAATGGAAGATTTCCAAGAAAAATCCATTTTCGTTCAAAAACTTGTTCAAGTTTTGAACTTTTAAATAATTTCATTTCTATTGGAACAAAAAGTCGAGCACTGTACGTATTTCCTGTTAAAACAGCATCTCGGATAGTCTTTTGAGGACGCATCAATTTATAGTAGTTGCCGTGGAAAATAATATGACAACAGTTCATTTTTTTTGGAATATATTTCCGGTACAATCGATACTGTTTTTTTTTTTCTTCTTTTCTTTTTTTTAAATCAGCTTTATTAAGAATAATCACCAATGGATTACGTTTATTAAGCTCCGTTGGAATACCTTCTTTTAATAATTTTAAAAAACTTTCACGCTGAGCTTCTACAAATTCTGGAACCGAAAAAGACAAAACAATTTTTTTCATAGTTAATATTTAATAGATATTATTTTACTTTTATGTTAAAATATTAGAATAAAAAAATATAATAAGGTGGCATCGCCAAGTGGTAAGGCAGAGGATTGCAAATCCTTTATCCCCAGTTCGAATCTGGGTGCCGCCTTAGTCGAATATAATTAGATCAGATGTTATAATATTTCGATTCGACTTGTTATGCAACAAAAAATTATCATGGAGGGTCCATTATTCTTCAAATGAGAAAAACCTCATTTGTCAACAGACAAAAGCTCGCGCTGCTGCTACATATTTGTTCTGACAGTGTTTGAGAATGAACGTTAACGAATAACGAACCTTAAAGATTATTTTATATTGCCTTCATTCTTTTTTCAAGAAATAGCTTTTTAGTTTGTGGCCCATTTAACATCCACTGCAACTTGATCGACTAAGCCGTATGCTTTAGCTTCTTTTGCTGATAAAAACTGATCACGATCTAAATCACGTGAAATTTTACTTAATGGTTGATTCGTTCGTTGAGCGTAAATGGTTCCAATTTGTTGTCGAATTCTTAAAATTTCATAACATTCATTGATAACATCTGAAGCTTGTCCCTGAGCACCTCCTTCAGGTTGATGCATCATGATTCGAGCATGAGGTAAAGCAAGACGTTTTCCTGTTTGCCCACCTGCTAAAATAAATGAAGCCATTGACGCTGCGGTTCCAATACAAATTGTTGTTACTTCAGATTTGACATAATTCATTGTGTCATATAAAGCAATTCCTGAAGTAACAGATCCACCAGGAGAATTAATATAAAGGTAAATTCCTTTTGATTTTTCTTCGGCATTTAAATAAAGCATGATACCAATTAATTGATTTGCTAACTCATCGTCTAAATCTTGACATAAAAATAAAACTCTTTCACGATAAAGACGATTATAGAGATCGACCCATTGCGCTGTTGAATCACCGGGTAATCGAAAAGGAACTTTTGGAATTCCTATTGGCATATTATTTTTACAAAAAGTATTATTTTATTATAAACAATCATTGAATTTTTATACAAAATTCACTTGATGATTTTTTTCAAGATTTGAAAAAAATAATTTCATATGCTATAATCTACACTAATTATATTTAAAAAGAAAGTAAAAAAATTACTCTAGAGAATCATTGATTTATGGGATTACCTTGGTATCGTGTTCATACAGTTGTTTTAAATGACCCAGGTCGTTTAATTGCTGTTCATTTAATGCACACATCTCTTGTTTCGGGGTGGGCTGGTTCGATGGCTTTTTATGAACTTGCTGTTTTTGATCCTTCTGACCCAGTTTTAAACCCAATGTGGCGTCAAGGGATGTTTGTTCTTCCTTTTATGACAAGACTTGGAATTACGCAATCTTGGGGAGGTTGGACAATTAGTGGAGAAACAGCGTCTAATCCTGGAATTTGGAGTTATGAAGGTGTAGCTGCATCACACATTTTATTATCAGGAGCTCTTTTTGGAGCTGCAATTTGGCATTGGGTTTTTTGGGATTTAGAACTTTTTCGTGATCCAAGAACAGGCAATCCAGCTTTAGATCTTCCAAAAATTTTTGGAATTCATTTATTCCTTTCAGGTCTTCTTTGTTTTGGTTTTGGTGCATTCCATGTGACTGGACTATTTGGTCCTGGAATTTGGGTATCTGATCCGTATGGTTTAACAGGAAGTGTTCAACCTGTTTCACCGTCTTGGGGAGCAGACGGTTTTGATCCTTATAATCCTGGTGGTATCGCCTCTCATCACATTGCTGCTGGGATTTTAGGGATTATTGCTGGATTATTCCATTTATGTGTACGGCCACCTCAACGTTTATACAACGGACTTCGTATGGGAAATATTGAAACTGTTCTTTCAAGTAGTATTGCAGCAGTTTTCTGGGCAGCTTTTGTTGTTGCTGGAACAATGTGGTATGGATCTGCAGCAACGCCAATTGAACTTTTTGGACCAACACGTTATCAATGGGATCAAGGTTATTTTCAAGAAGAAATTACAAAACGTGTTGAAAAAAGTCTTTCTGATGGAAAATCGCTTTCTGAAGCTTGGTCACAAATTCCTGAAAAACTTGCTTTCTATGACTATATTGGAAACAATCCAGCAAAAGGTGGATTATTCCGTACAGGAGCAATGAATAGTGGTGATGGAATTGCTGTAGGTTGGTTAGGGCATGCTGTTTTCCAAGATTTAGATGGAATTGAATTATCAGTGCGTCGAATGCCGACTTTCTTTGAAACATTCCCTGTTGTTTTAGTTGGAACAAAAGATGGTGTTGTTAGAGCCGACGTTCCATTTAGACGTGCAGAATCAAAATATAGTATTGAGCAAGTAGGTGTTTCAGTAACATTCTATGGTGGAGAATTAGATGGTGTTAAATTTTCTGATCCAGCAACTGTTAAAAAATATGCAAGACGTGCTCAATTAGGCGAAGTTTTTGAATTTGATCGTGCAACTTTACAATCAGATGGTGTTTTCAGAAGTAGTCCACGTGGTTGGTTTACTTTTGGTCATCTATCATTTGCTCTTTTATTCTTCTTTGGTCATATTTGGCATGGTGCAAGAACAATTTTCCGTGATGTTTTTGCTGGTATTGATCCAGATTTAGACGAACAAGTAGAATTTGGTGCATTCCAAAAATTAGGGGATACAACAACTCGTCGTCAATCTGTTTAATTTTATTGGATTTAATATTTTTTAAAAAACTAAAAAAATATTAATTTTATCATTCAAAAATTATTTATTATGGAAGCTCTTGTTTATACTTTTTTATTAGTTGGAACAT